GGGAAATCCCCCAAAAATATTTTTTGTTGCGAAAAGCAGCGCCCTCGAAGATTGTAAAGATTTAAGCTAATGGATGATTTGTTTTTTTGGCGAATAACGGGATTTGAACCCGTGTTTTCAAATTCACAATCTGACACTTTCACCTATTAAGTTATACTCGCCCTTTTTTCCAATTCAGACATTAAAATACTCGCTATCGGATTTGAACCGATAACCCAGAGGAACAGATTTTGAGACTGCCGTGTTTACCATTTTCACCAAGCGAGTATGCTCACTATCGGACTTGAACCGATAACCCATAGGAACAGATTTTAAGTCTGTCGTGTTTACCATTTTCACCAAGTGAGCTTAAGGAAACGAAGCGCAGAATGGAAACACAATCTTTTTGTTTCGTTTTCTTTTTGCTATTTCATTTTATAGACATCTCCGGCTTATCCCGGCTCGGCTGAATCTGCGGCGTTTTTTCAAATATTTGAAAAATCTATAGTCCTCTGTCTTAAGGTGTGTAGAGACTCCTTTTTCATCGATTTCTACCAGTCTATCTTAGATCCGAGATAGTGCCGAAAAAATGATTCAATTTAATCTAACCATGGTTGCCTTGGCAATGGCAATGACTTTTATACAATATGCAGAATACTCCAAAACCTCTATTTAGAACTAAAATAAAATAATGCTTTTTTATAAAGAAATAATAAAGTGCAAAGGTTAAAATTTTGAGCTTTGTTTTACGTAGTTTTGCCATCTATATAATAGAATATAGTAGAAAATAATAAGTTGGCGAGGAAGTAAAAATATATATATATCTATAGATATATATATATTTTTTTTTATTTTGTGGATTACTAATAAAATGGAGTGATCCAAGATGACCTCTCTTTCAATTATGTCATTATATAGTAATGGCATGCGGCGAACTCTATTGGATGCGTCAAAAACTTGATTTGTTGGGCTGTATCAATTTATGAAGATTAACAGGGCCTTCATCTAAGTCTTGGCTCGTGCAGCTGTCGCCCAAAATACAATCAATTATCTACCCAATCGACTGTATTTTGGTCACAATAAAAAAAAATGATTTATGTATGTATTTATTAATTGTAATTTTACCTTTACTAGGTAGTTGTGTAGCAGGTGCTTTTGGTCGTCTTCTTGGTTTACGAGGAACTGCTATAGTCACAACCACGTGTGTTTCATTATCTTTCATTTTATCTTTGATTGCTTTTTATGAAGTTGCACTGGGAGCCAGTGCTTGCTATATAAAAATTGCTCCATGGATTTTTTCCGAGATGTTTGATGCTTCTTGGGGCTTCTTTGGCGACCGTGAAGTCACCGGATGAATTGCTGGATAGATAAATTATCTGGACACTGCAGTTGCTCTGTGGTGAGACGGACTCGACTCACTCTCTGGGGCGAACTCCTGTAGAGCATCATAGCATGTCGGGAAAAGGGCATACTGGACGTAGCCAAAAATATCCTTGGCTGTGCCCTGATCGTGTCTTTGAGACACAGGTGAGACCATAGGTAACAAACGTAAGGTGGAGGAGGTATCCCAAACTTGGCGCATCGGGCGAGGCCCGCGTTCCCCCTGCATATAAGCAGCAAGAGGGCGCATATGCCTGAACAAATAGGGGGCCTGAGTCCAATAAGGACAGCACACCACTTCAAGCGCACCTATGTCTCGATATCGATAGAGCATTCGGTGGAACCGGTGAACCATACATTTTTCTAGATAGAGATGCGTGGGACAGAGGGTTTGTAGTACCTGCCTACTCGCTTCAAATATTCAAAAATTTTTTTGCTGCGAGTTTTGTCAGAAAAACACTGATATCAACAAAAGGGAAGAAGCCTAAGTCGGCAGATGCCGTACGCTTGAGTGGCAAAGGTAAGCGACACTATACGACTAGGCGATAGAAAAAAAATATGTAGCGAATAAAAAAAAATCTATTTTTTGCTGCGGCCCGCTTAAACATACAGTGGTTACTCCAAGCCTTAATAACAATCTCAAGTTGGTGAGCCGTGTGATAGGTAACTATCTCGCACGGTTCGGGGAGCACTTTATTATTTTACTCGAGTGAACGGCCGCCGCATTGCGGTACGCAAAAAATTTCCTGCTTGATTCTGCGATTCAAGGCCCCGGTAAAATAAAACTTTTGACTCTGTGTTTGATAGTCTGACTGTAGTTATGTTAATTGTGGTTACATTTGTAAGTAGCTTAGTTCATCTCTATTCTATTTCATATATGTCTGAGGACCCGCACAGCCCTCGATTTATGTGCTATTTATCCATTTTTACTTTTTTTATGCTAATGTTGGTCACCGGAGATAACTTTATTCAATTATTTTTAGGATGGGAAGGAGTAGGTCTCGCTTCATATTTGTTAATTAATTTCTGGTTTACACGACTTCAGGCCAATAAAGCAGCTATAAAAGCTATGCTTGTCAATCGAGTAGGTGATTTCGGATTAGCTCTCGGGATTATGGGTTGTTTTACTATTTTTCAAACAGTAGACTTTTCGACTATTTTTGCTCGTGCCAGCACCTTTTCTGGACCCCATCATTATTTCATTTTTTGCAATATGAGATTTCATGCCATAACTGTTATTTGTATTTTACTTTTCATTGGTGCTGTTGGAAAATCTGCACAAATAGGATTGCATACTCGGTTACCTGATGCAATGGAGGGTTTTCGAATATTTGAGGGCTCTCATGTGCCTGCCAATAGGTACATTATAACAATCTTACTGTATGCTGGAATCGTCGATCAAATGAGAGTCCCCATCGGAAAAATATCTCATTTTGACCAATCAGCAGGAAACCTATAAAAGAAGGCCAAATCCACCCAACGAAGTAAAGGCTGAAGGAGCTCTATAGGATCCTCAGAGACTGTACGTGAGACCTCTTGTTCGAAATGGAATTTATTCTTGAAGAGAGAAGCTGGCCAGATTTAACTAAGATACGAAGCATTCTTTTGTCGTGAAGATTCGATCATTTTTTTTTTAGATTATATAGTCTAGATATGCAGGTCTTATGGAATAGAAGGATCCGTATAGGGTTTGGGCATGTAGAAAATATTGTATTGAATCAAATACTCCTCATCATTTTTAGAAGCTGGAAACGGAAAACAATATATATATATATTGTTTTTTTCCCAGCGCGGCCTGATGTTACATTTCAACTTTACGCCTGAGCCCAGCCTTATTGTCATCCTCACCAAAGCGCCGCGCACTGAATCTACCAGGATGCAGTTTAAAAAAGCTTAAATATTTTTTGTTGCTTCGCAAAATCTATCTATACTTGCGAAAAGCGTTGGGATGGAGCTGAGACGGTATCTCATGTATAAAAGAAAAAAAACATCTTAGTTGTTAGGGACGCAGCATCCGTAAGATTCTTGGGAGAATCTCTATTTCACAAGTGGAAGATACAGTCCCTACTCTTGTTAGGCTCATTAGCTTATTACCTAATGCTCTAAAATGTTATTTCTTGGCCTTATGGGAGCGTAAGAAATTATTAAAAGAGTAGCCCACTCCAGTATCTGCTTTGATTCATGCAGCTACTATGGTAACAGCAGGCGTTTTTATGATAGCAAGGTGCTCCCCTTTATTCGAATATTCACCCACTGCTTTGATTGTCATTACTTTCGTGGGGGCTATGACGTCATTCTTCGCGGCAACCACTGGAATATTACAGAATGATTTAAAGAGGGTCATAGCCTATTCAACTTGTAGCCAATTAGGCTATATGATATTTGCTTGCGGTATTTCTAACTATTCCGTTAGCGTATTTCATTTAATGAATCACGCTTTTTTTAAAGCATTACTTTTTTTAAGTGCAGGTTCAGTGATTCATGCCATGTCGGATGAGCAAGATATGCGTAAGATGGGAGGGCTTGCTTCCTTGTTACCTTTCACTTATGCCATGATGCTTATAGGCAGCTTATCTTTAATAGGTTTTCCTTTTTGTACTGGATTTTATTCTAAAGATGTTATTTTAGAGCTCGCTTATACTAAATATACGATTAGTGGTAACTTTGCTTTCTGGTTGGGAAGTGTTTCTGTCTTCTTCACTTCTTATTATTCTTTTCGTCTACTTTTTTTAACTTTTTTAGCATCAACAAATTCATTCAAGCGAGACATCTTACGATGTCATGATGCGCCCATTCTTATGGCAATCCCTTTAATCTTTTTAGCTTTTGGAAGTATTTTTGTAGGATACGTGGCCAAAGTGTGACCTGTTAGCCCATAAGTCACTCCTGTGACGAAGCGGCTGTTGCTCACTTAAAAAAGAAATTCTTTTTCAAAGTGAACAATAATTGAGAATTGGATGCGGGCGAAATTCCCGCCAATGGCTGAGATGTTCAGTCGACTCTCTTCCCTTTGTAGGAGGCCCGGCAGCCTCCGAGTTAGAAGTAAGCAAAAAAAGGAGGAGGAAAGAGGCCTTGGTGAACCACTATAAGTAAACAAGTGTAAGCTTTGTTGCCCGACAGTATCAAGTACTGACCACACTGAGGGACGAACCTTAGAATAAAAAGGAGGAATAAAGGGTACTTGCAGTGCAAATTTTTGGTCTTGCACCAAACATCCAATGGACCTTGGACTAAATGGCCACTGTCTGAAAGGACTATGTCCAAGGGACCACCCCGCAAAGTACATCTTGCGCCTATGGACCGCTATAATTATCCAATACACTCAAAACTGGAAAACTCTGGTAGGGCTCCCTTGCGGCGGGCTGCCAAGCTATAAACCCGACGAGAGCAGGATTCTCTAAAAAGCCAAGGCCGCAGAGTGCAGCCAGCCAAAATAGATTTCTTTTCGCAGCATTTTCATTATGCCCACTTGGAGATTTAGGATTTCAGTAAAAACTGGAAAGGAGAATAAGTTATGAGTAGGTTCTACATAGATACCCAAACGATACCCTGGGAACAAATTCCTTGGCCCAAGGTCGAGGCAGTTGTTTTTAGACTCCAAACCAGGATTTACCAAGCTTCTCGCTCCAACAATATGGACAAGATGCGTGCTCTACAATTTAGACTCATACGAAATCTACATGCCAGACTCTTAGCCGTAAGACGAGTTACACAAGAAAACCAAAGGAAAAAGGACCCTGACATTTACAAGAAGTTGGGTGCCTCAGGGTCACAAAAAATAGAGATGGCAAGAGGTCTTCAATTGGATGGAAAGGCTACGCCCATTCGTCAGATAATAATATCAAAGCCCCAAGGAAAAGAAGAGCACCCCAGAAAACTACGAGCAAAAAAAAAATATAGATTTTGTTGCGCCTTTTCTGCACTAGGCGTAACAAAACGTAGAGTCAATCAGGTACGCTTTACGCCTGGAAAATGTAAAGTAAAAAACAATCTATATTTTTTTTTTCGAACTAAACTTCGCGTCTTTTCATCTTCTTGGCCTATTTGTGTTATTGAAGACAGAGCGAAGCAAGCTTTAATCAAAATGGCCTTAGAAACTGAATGGGAAGCCCGCTTTGAACCCAATTCTTATGGATTCAGACCCGGACGAAGCTGCCAGAATGCCATCAAAGCCATATTCAACGTTATTCAAGCCAAGCCCAAGTATGTTTTGAACGCGGACATTTCCAAATGTTTCGATCGCATCGACCACCAAGCCCTATTGGACAAACTGAAAACTTTACCTAATTTAGCCAAACAGGTCAAAGCCTGGCTTAAAGTCAACCTCATGACCGGATTAAGAAATAATGCTCAGTACATGGAAAGGGGCACCTATCGCGTGATGTTCCCACTGCTAGTCAACATTGCTCTCCATGGGATGGAGACAGCTTTAACAGAGTGGTCACTGAGAGCATATCCCAAAGAACCAACTCTGATACTGATTAGATATGCCAACGACTTTGTTGTACTTCACCAATCCAAAGAGATCATAGAACAAGCTCAGGTCTTCCTAAGCGAATGGTTAAAGTGCATGGGACTAGAATTGCACTCAGAGAAAATCCAGGTAGTCAACACTGGATCTGGGTTCCAATTTCTAGGGTTTTCAATCAACCATATCTGGAAATGGGGCAAAGTTAGAACTTTAATAACTCCGTCTCGTGAGTCTCGCCGGAGATTTCTCGAAGATATTCGACGGGCCATTCAATTGTCAAAAGGAAAAGCAGCCTACCAACTTATCATAACCCTAGTACCTCAAATAGTAGGATGGGGCAACTACTTCAAATACTCTGAATGCAACAATCTATTTCGGAGATTAGACCATGATATTTTTCAAAAGATCCGAGCATGGGTATACCGACGGCATCCGACATGGGGTCGTGATAAAATCAAACAAAAGTACTTCCCCGAAAAGAAAAGCTGGCTCTTCAAAAAGAAAGTATACCAAGATAACTGGATTTTGTACGACTCTCACACAACGGCCTTCGGGGTGAAAAGAGAATATTACCTGGTCAAACTGAGTTGGATAGCTAGCCACAAGCACATGTTGGCAAGACAAAATAAGAGTCCAGTAAAATGAAAAGCCGCGTGAAAAAAGAGCGCAACAGCAACAAAATCTATATTTTTTTTTTGCTCTTGACTTCTCTGTTCTACTGCGCACCTTCAACGGAACTACTATCTACTGAAATCTAAAGGTTCCAAATGCGGTAATCAAAAAGCTGAAGGGCTCTTTCTTTATTACATCGCCCAAACATGTTAGAAAATCACGAGAGCATGAAAGTAGAGCACATCAAAGTGAAATCCTTGCGTGTTCCTAGAAAACTTATGGACAAGCACTGCCATGTTGAAAACAAGCAAGAAGACGTAAAAATTCTGAGAGGAGCCGTATGAGGCGGAAGCCTCACGTACGGTTTTGAAGCCAAGCCGTTCCAGCAATGGAACGGCTTAGGAACCGATATGATGATTGGTTTAGGTACCCATTTTTGGGCTAATTCCCTTCTCATACTACCAAAAAATGAAATTCTTGCCGAATCCGAGTTTGCTACTTCAACAATTATCAAACTAATTCCTATTTTGTTTAGTACTTTAGGTGCTTTTATGGCATATAATATAAATTTTGTAGCAAATCCATTAACTTTTGCTTTGAAAACTAGTACTTTGGGTAATCGAGTATATTGCTTTTTAAATAAGCGCTGGTTTTTTGATAAACTTTTTAATGACTTTATAGTTAGATTCTTTTTACGTTTTGGATATGAAGTTTCATTTAAAGTTTTAGACAAGGGTGCTATTGAAATCTTGGGACCTTATGGAATTTCGTACACATTTCGAAAATTAGCCAAGCAGATAAGTAAACTTCAAAGTGGTTTTGTTTATCATTATGCTTTTGTAATGTTGATTGGCTTAACCATATTTATTACCATAATAGGTCTGTGGGATTTTATTTCTTTTTGGGTAGATAATCGATTGTATTTTATTTACATAGTGAGTTTTCTATTTATTCATTTTGAAAACGACATTAGCACGAGCTAAAGGGGCATACTTCCTTATATAATACCATGAAACTTTAAGGGACGCAATGATAAGCCAGTGCTACGCCCTTTTTCGGCTTCGCTGAGAGGGAGGGCTGAGGCCCGACGAAGCCTAACAAGCAAAGAAAATAGATTTTTTGGAGCCTAAGCTATGCTCTGCGGTCTAGCTACGATAAATCGTAAAAAAAATGGGTCCTCGAATAAAGCACGTTATTGCCTTGGGTCTATGAGGAATCTGAAAAAGAAGAAGAAAAAAGTAAAGATTGGAATGATAGAATAATAAATCGAAAAAGAGAAAATGAAAAAATCATAAAATGAAAAAAAAAATTTTGGCTTTTTTTATCCTCCTCGATCGTGACTGAGGCCGTCTGGTCATAATAGCAAGCCCTAAAGCATTGAACAAAGCGGCAAAAGACGAAGCATGCAATTACATAGTATGCGCGTATAAAAGCTCATCAAGTTATGCAATTATTGCGGGCTTTATATTTATAGAAGTGCAGGGGGTTATGATGATATACCCATAAGGCCTCTATGGCTGCAAAGCCGAGAAGAAATGTGGACCCGCGGCCTGCGAAGAGAGCTGCGTCCCCGGGATCTTTTGGAAAAAGAGTAAACATTTATGTTACAATTTTTAGCTCCATTTTATTCCAATCTCAGTGGTCTTATTCTGTGTCCTTTGTTAGGAAGCATTATTCTTTTTGTTATCCCTAATCCCAGAATACGACTGATACAAAGTATTGGTTTGTGCACCTCTTTGATTACTTTTCTATATTCCCTTTTTTTTTGGATACAATTTGATAATTCTACAGCCAAATTTCAATTCGTGGAAACCATTCGATGGCTTCCTTATTCAAACATCAATTTTTATATAGGTATAGATGGTATCTCTTTATTTTTCGTAGTCTTGACCACATTTTTAATTCCTATTTGCATTTTAGTAGGTTGGTCCAGTATTAAAAGTTATAAAAAAGAGTATATAATAGCCTTTCTAATTTGTGAATCTTTCATGATTGCTGTATTTTGCATGGCGGATCTTTTATTATTTTATGTTTTTTTCGAAAGCGTCTTAATCCCTATGTTGTGCGGAGCTGAGCATCTGATATTCGCGGCGCGAAGCGCCGCCTCTGCAGGAGCCTTGTGCAGTAAACCCTTCTGAGCGATCTGAAGACCAGTAAGCTCGCGAAGCTTTCGGAGAAGGGTAGTCTTGTGTGTAAGCATAGTTTTTTGGTCGAACCCGTCGGATGACCTATTTGGGATTGGGGGGTACTTTGAGTGGGTACTTTGCAGGACTTCACTCTGCCTACTCGAATATTGTATAAACATGCAGGAACGGGTGCTCCTAGGCAGAGAAGAATGGAGTTTTGCTACGAGAAAACAGTTTTCGTTAAGTCTAGGGGGTGCAGACACACTTGCGCGAATTACAGATGACAGCTACAAGGGTGGTGTGGGAAAAAAAAAAGTACTCGACGCCTGGGGATGGACATAAATTTGTTAACTACCTATTGAGCTGACAAGGATAATCGTTCTGATCTTGAAAGAGGACCTCAGGTCAATTCCTCTGTAGGGAAGTTATTGGCGAGGCCGCGGGATGAGTCGCTGGGACAAAAAAGGAGACCGAAATGAAAGAATATTTTAAAACGCCAAGCAAAAAAAAGGCGTAAAGCCCTTTCTGCAAAAATCTATATAGTTTTTTTTTGCTTGGCTTTTATTCTCGGCTCATCCGCTATTTTGGGAAGGAGCCGTATGACGCGAGAGTGTCACGTACGGTTCTTTGAGAAGGGTGTGGGTACTTACAAGAGCTTTTTCTCGACTCATTTATCATGGGGAGATAAGCCGAGGGCCTATCATCCCTTACTCTCCTATTATCATAGGGGTATGGGGTTCTAGACAAAGAAAAATTCAAGCAGCATATCAGTTTTTCTTATATACTTTACTTGGATCTGTCTTTATGCTCTTAGCCATTTTATTTATTTTTTTCCAAACAGGAACCACTGATTTACAAATATTATTAACCACAGAATTTAGTGAGCGGCGCCAAATATTGCTATGGATTGCTTTTTTTGCTTCTTTTTCCGTAAAAGTGCCTATGGTACCAGTTCATATTTGGTTACCTGAAGCTCACGTAGAGGCACCTACGGCTGGATCTGTAATATTGGCAGGAATTCTTTTGAAATTAGGAACCTATGGTTTTTTAAGATTTTCTATACCCATGTTTCCTGAAGCGACACTTTATTTTACTCCTTTCATTTATACTTTAAGCGTTATTGCTATTATATATACTTCCTTGACTACAATAAGACAAATCGATCTGAAGAAAATTATTGCCTATTCTTCAGTAGCTCATATGAATTTTGTGACTATTGGTATGTTTAGTCTAAACATACAAGGAATTGAAGGTAGTATTTTACTTATGTTAAGTCATGGAATGGTTTCTTCAGCCCTTTTTTTATGTGTTGGTGTTTTATATGACCGACATAAGACTCGACTTGTTAAATATTATGGAGGTTTAGTCAGCACCATGCCAATGTTCTCGACGATTTTTTTATTCTTCACCTTAGCCAATATGAGTTTACCCGGTACTAGCAGCTTTATCGGAGAATTTCTTATTTTAGTAGGAGCTTTCCAAAGAAATAGCTTAGTGGCCACATTAGCGGCACTTGGAATGATTTTAGGCGCAGCTTATTCTCTTTGGCTATATAATCGTGTAATTTTTGGGAATTTCAAACCCAAATTCCTCCAAAAATTTTCCGATTTAAATAGAAGAGAAGTTCTAATATTTTTCCCTTTTATTGTCGGAGTTATTTGGATGGGTGTTTACCCCGAAGTTTTCTTAGAGTGTATGCATACTTCCGTAAGTAACTTAGTGCAACATGGAAAATTTGATTGAAAAACATAAAAAAGAGGTTTGAAGAAATGTTTGAACATGATTTTTTAGCGCTTTTCCCAGAGATCTTTCTTATTAACGCAACCATCATTTTGCTTATTTATGGAGTTGTATTTAGTACCTCTAAAAAATATGATTATCCACCATTAGTGTGTAATGTTAGTTGGCTTGGTTTACTTAGTGTTGTGCGCCTAGGAGGGCGCGTTTGAGAAGACGATGGTTGAAAACAATCGCTCGGGTAGATTCCCTAACCTTATGTGGGATCAGACCGCAAGGAACCATAGCATGGGTACTATCCGCGTTTCGTCGCAAGTACAATCATACGCATAGGAGTAAGGTAACTTCCCCGACGAAAGGCGGGGCCGGAAGGGCACGGGGGCGCGAACGCTACTCACGTGTGAGCAACTCTCCGGAAGTAACTGGAATGGACAGAAAAAGTGGAACACGTAACTAAACGACAAGCAAACTGCCAGAAGCGCAAACTAGGGAAAAACCAAATGGACTCTATAGAAACCGGCTTTGATAAAAGCAGGGCGTAGCTAATTTGCTACGATTTTCAAAAAAAAATACTTTTGAAAATCCCTTAGAGACCAAGGCTTTAGTCAAAATATACGGGTGACAGATCCTTCCACAATGTACCCTGAGAAATACACCGGGCAATTCATGTTAAGCATACGACGATGCCCTTTAGAGTGAAAGTCCCGGGGGAAAAGGAGGTAGGTGATAATGCGCTGTACTTTCCAGACGCGGCGCGCGCCGCGTCTGGAAAGTACAGCAAACTCGGAGAAGCAATTTAGGATAATGTCATTAAAGAGAAAAAAAAATATTTTTTTCGCTGAGTGCTACTTACTACTTTTAGCCTCATATTAATGAGACTTCCTACGTCAATATATAACCCTGAATAAAAGACTAAAGCAATAGCTAGATAAAACAGCGAATTTGATTAATTTACCTACAGACGTAACCAATAAAAGAATGGAAGACAATGTTGTAGTATAACGCCAACTCCGAAATGATCAGTGTTTTATTTTGTTCATGCAGGCCCGGCCTTAGAGGGTTTCGGTCCGTAAACCTGAAAAAGTTATCATGGACGAGCCACATGCGGGGAAACCCGCACGTGTGGTTCTGACCGGGGGGAAAAAGCACCCTATCGGTATCTAATAACTATATTATTGGTTGCTTCTAGCACACCTCTAACTGTTGCCAATTTATTCTATAATAATTTAATAATAGACAATTTTACATATTTTTGCCAAATCTTTTTATTAATAAGTACGGCTAGCACTATAGTTATGTGTCTGGGTTATTTTAGAGAAGAGAGTTTGAATGCTTTTGAATCTATTGTCTTAATTCTACTTTCTACTTGCAGTATGCTCTTCATGATTTCGGCTTATGATTTAATTGCCATGTATTTAGCTATTGAGCTTCAAAGTTTATGTTTTTATGTGATTGCAGCATCAAAAAGAGACTCTGAATTTTCTACAGAAGCTGGCTTAAAATATTTTATTTTAGGTGCATTCTCCTCTGGAATTTTATTGTTTGGTTGTTCTATGATTTATGGATTTACTGGAGTTACCAACTTTGAGGAATTAGCTAAGATTTTCACTGGATATGAAATCACTTTATTTGGTGCTCAATCTAGTGGTATCTTTATGGGGATTCTATTTATTGCTGTAGGCTTTTTATTTAAGATCACAGCAGTTCCTTTTCATATGTGGGCACCTGATGTATACGAGGGTTCACCTACTCTGGTTACAGCATTCTTTTCTATCGCACCTAAAATATCTATTCTTGCCAATATGGTACGTGTTTTTATTTATAGTTTCTATGATCCAACATGGCAACAACTATTCTTTTTTTGCAGCATTGCTTCTATGATCTTAGGAGCATTGGCTGCAATGGCTCAAAACAAAGTCAAAAGACTTTTAGCTTATAGTTCTATTGGACATGTAGGTTATCTTTTTATTGGTTTTTCATGTGGAACCATAGAAGGGATTCAATCGCTACTAATTGGTGTTTTTATTTATGTATTAATGACCATCAATGTATTCGCCATAGTTTTAGCATTACGTCAAAACCGTTTCAAATATATAGCAGATTTAGGTGCTTTAGCCAAAACTAATCCTATTTTAGCTATTACTCTGTCTATTACTATGTTTTCATACGCAGGAATACCCCCGTTAGCCGGATTTTGTAGCAAATTTTATTTGTTTTTTGCTGCTCTAGGCTGTGGAGCTTACTTATTAGCCTTAATAGGAGTTGTTACTAGTGTTATCAGTTGTTTTTATTATATACGCTTTGTGAAAATAATGTATTTTGATACACCTAAAAAATGGATTCTATATAAACCAATGGATCGTGAAAAATCCTTACTACTAGCAATTACTTTATTTTTGATCAGTTTTTTCTTTTTATACCCTTCTCCTCTATTCTTAGTTAGCCATCAAATGGCACTAAGTCTATGTTTGTAAGTTGTATGTCTAATAAATAAATAAAATTTTTATAAGTTCAGCATAATATAATAGTAATAGTTGCGTAATCCACAAGTCTGAATTGAATTCAAGACTGAATTCGAGCAAGGCCACAGAGCGTAGCTTTTCGCGGGGCGCGATAAAAAAAAAGAATTTTTTTCGCAGATTGGCCTTTGCTAAAAACGAGGAAAGCACTGCGCCTCCAATGACTCTCCGTACCGTTTTATTTCTTCATCCTCTCGGTTGTCTCCAGCCCCATCATTTGTTATGCGAATAATGTGGGCACAGCACCGGTTTAATTGCGTTTCGCGGAGAAATGGTCATCGCAGCGTGAGGCTGCACCTGCGCCCTGAATCATGACAAATGATTTCTATTTGCCAAGCAACGAAGCGGCCCCCTACTTTTGTCGGTCACTCTCTTCTTGTACCTTAAGTGACAGAAAAAAAAATAGATTTTTGAAGAAGAAAATTGAGTGAATAAAAACCCAAGCGGAAAAAGGGACTTGAACCCTCAACTTCAGCCTTGGCAAGGCTATACTCTACCATTAAGCTATTTCCGCCAGCTCCGACAAGACAAAACAAAACAATAGGAAAAAAGTAAGAAGGCCTTTACACTTATCAGATGTATTCTTTTAGTAGAATTTGATGGATAGGCCCATGCTTGGAAAGATTCGAACTCTCAACCCCCAAATCCGTAGTTTGGTGCTCTATCCGATTGAGCTACAAGCACAAATTTATTATTCTTAAGCACTACGTGTTATGTAGGCTGCATTACTACAAAGAAAAAACATATGTATATATGATATGAAAAAATATTTTAAGAATTGAAAAAAAAAGAGATATGTTTTTTTTCCCTATTCAAGCGATGGTATACTTTGTAAATTAGGATAGTATTACCCTATTGCATTATTTCAAGGCGTTTATGCTTTCTGTGACTCGAAAAAGTTTATTTAGCACTGTGGTCAAATTAGTCAACATTTTGACCGCAGTTAAGTGATCTGTATGCATTATAACACGTTAGTAATCAAGTTCAAAAAAGAATACTTTGTTGATTTGATTAGCTCGCGTTTAGGTTTTACTGCTAAAAAAAACAAAATCTATATAGATTTTGTTTTTTCATTTCTCCTACTATTGGCTCTATCCAAAAAGCGGAAATGCAGACGTTATTAAAGGTCGCTCTTGGTGTAATGTTGACCAGGTACAGAGTTTTTTTTTAGTTGAAAGCGTTATGGATTATCGTAGGTAAATGAAAAAAAAGGTGGCGTATAAACGGGCCACAGGCCGCAAATTGTACCACTTTTTTTTCTTTTTATTGCAGCGCAGCTCTGGCTGACCATTTTTCTCCAAAATAATTTTGTCCCTTTCGTCTAGGGGTATAGGACATCGTCTTTTCATGGCGAGAACACGGGTTCGAATCCCGTAAGGGATAGCCTTACTTACATATGCTCCGAGAGCCAAGCGAAATGAGCTTTCCAGTGCACGTAGAAATTTTTTGTCTGAAAAAGAAAAGGACACAAAAAAGTGGAAAAAAGACTTTTTTTTCAGTGTCTTCGCCCTTTATTTTAGTTTTTCACTGTTCTCCTTCATTCTTTTTTTTTGTATCCTCCTGATGAATGAAAATCATAGAAAGCATAGTAATGAAAGGGCGCAGGGTATAGCGGCCAAAGGCCCCATTCCCATAACGAATAGAGCATAAGAAATAAGAAAGAAAAATTTTATGCAACTTTCTAAAAAAAACCAAGTAAGTGAAATATGCCTACAATAAATCAATTGATTCGTCATGGTAGAAAGTCAAAACGGCGCACACAACGTACTCGAGCCTTAACTCAATGTCCTCAAAAGCAAGGAGTATGCCTGCGTGTTTCGACGAGAACACCAAAAAAACCTAATTCGGCTTTACGCAAAATAGCCAAAGTACGTTTAACCAATCGAAATGAGATAATTGCTTACATTCCCGGCGAAGGCCATAATTTGCAAGAGCATTCTGTGGTTATGGTTAGAGGGGGTAGAGCGAAAGATTTGCCAGGTGTAAAATACCATTGTATTCGAGGAATTAAAGATTTGCAAGGAATACCGAGTCGACGTCGAGGCAGATCTAAATATGGTACAAAAAAACCCAAAGATTCTATATGAATTTATTTGTCAAATCATCGAATTTCAGCTTTGTTTTTGGTTTATCAAAGGCAAAGGCGGGAATAAAAAAAAATGAAAATTGGCCATTTAGCGGAAAAAATCTATTTTTTTTTTCAGAAAGCTTTTTTGCGCGTCGTTTATCGCATTGTAGATATTTATGCTATGCCCTGGAAGGGCATGTGCCATCAAGACCTAAAAGTCGTGGGACAAGCATATACAATAGCTCAGACAATTTGGGCTATATCCGGGGCTTGCATGGTAAACAAAAACAATTAATAAAAAAATTGGTCCATATTTGCATGATTAATGGTAGAAAAACGAGATCTCGTGCTATTGTTTATAAAACTTTTTATTGTCTAGCTCAGCATGGCGATATATTAAGACTTTTGGTTAATGCCATAGAAAATGTCAAGCCTGTTTGTGAAGTGAAAAAGGTAAGAATTTCTGGTACTACTCAATTAGTACCATCTATTATAGCAACAAATCGTCAAGAAACCTTAGCCATTCGTTGGATGCTCGAAGCGGCAGCCAAACGACGTATTAACAAAAAAAGCATGAGCTTAGATCAATGTTTAGCTGATGAGATATTGGATGCTTCCCGAAAGATGGGGATTGCACGTAAAAAAAGGGATGATCTTCATAAACTGGCTCAAGCCAATCGTAGTTTTTCGCATTATAGATGGTGGTAAACTATTTAAAGTGGAAGAAAAAAGGGATCAGGCGACGAGGGAGACGAAGCGCATTATTTAGAAACTTTTCTGCGCTTCGCCCCCTTTTGCTTTACCCCATTCAGGGATTGGGGAAAGAAAAAAAAGGCCAAGCTTCGTTATGCGCTTGGCTACTCATTTATAAGGATCTCATGGTTTTTATCATAATTAAACTATTTGTCCTTTCTTAGAATTAGACATTAAGCGTCTCAGCGCAAGATAAGTTTGCCGCATCAAAGAAGGGTTGCAAGAAAGTGGGCGCAGCAAATATATATTTTTTTTGCTTGCTGTTTTTTCTATCAAAAAATGAACCAGAAAGCCAGTAATATTCGCGTAGTTTTTTTTTGTGCACCCTGCAGGTAGTGCACGATTATCAGCACACCGAGACGACTAAAGACAACTTTTGTCAAGCTGCGGGGGGAGGAGTATCTGCGGCCTATTTGTTTTGGTAGGAATTAGTCCCCGGGGTCCTGGGGCACTCGCTTCCGCCAACAGGGAACTCTACAAGGCCGCAGGGCGCAGCAAAATATATATATATATATAGAATATTTTTTTTTTCGTAGCTTTTTGCATCCCGCGCGTTCAAAGGTCTTCGACCATCGGTGTGCATTATTTTGCGTCATCAAAAGCAAATCCAGCTTTTTTATTATGGTTGATGATGACGCGTTTAAAAAGTAAAGAAGTGAGTGATGTAGCAACTGTTTTGATGCTCCTTACACCAGTCTTCTAATGAAGGTTTATAGCATCATTTAAATAAATACAAATTAAAATAGTAAAAACATAAGCTTGTAATATAGCAACACCTAATTCCAAACCAGTTAATGCGAATACTATTAGAAACGGAGCAAGATGCGCTAAATACATAATACCTCCCATAGATAGCATAGTCCAAGCAAACCCGCTTAGAATCTTGACTAAACTATGACCAGCCATCATATTGGCGAATAAACGTATTCCTAGACTTAATGCGCGAAAACGATAGGAGATTAACTCGAGAAGTACTAGGAAGGGTGCTAACGGCAAGGGTACTCCTTGCGGCAATAAAAAACTAAAAAAATGAAGCCCATGTGTTTGAAATCCAACTATAGTGATTCCGATAAAAAGAGATAATGAAAGACCCAGGGTAATTATAAAATGACTTGTTACTGTAAAACTATAAGGTATCATACCAATAAGATTACTGAATAATAAAAAAAGAAAAGTGACAAAAATTAGAGGAAAAAAGCGTTGTTTCATCGAAGAAGGACCGCTTATTTGTTCATTTACCAAGTTAAGCACAAAATCATAAATAATTTCAACAAAGGATTGCCAAGCATTTGGTACTAAGTGTCCTCCATTTAAAGTAACGAAATGAATTAGAAGCAATACTAGACTGATAGTTAATAGCATAAACAAAGATGAATTGGGTCGGTAGGGGAAAAAAATCTTTTTTTTTGCTCCATTTGAACCTTACTTAGGCCCAGGGTTTAAAGCCGTTCCCCTCCTATAGAACCGTACGTGATAGTTGCCCATCATACGGCTCCTCTCTCTTCGGGACCGGCCCAAGGGCCAATAGAGGCTTTATTTTGGCAGCCAGCCATCTTCAAAAAAGGATTTTTTTTTACTTAGCCGAAGAGAGCCAGGACTACATTCCTCGCCGCTTATTTTGTGGGAGGTTTTCTATCCATCCTCGAGCGCATTCCACAGTATCCTGGGCATTCGCCCTCATAGCCGTCACCCCAGTTGATCTACCCGCGCGTTCTGTCTAGGATTCTTTAGGCTCGACCGGCGTGTGCCGGCGTGAACATGGTTTGTATCCTGACCCAGGGGCTTCCTTTCACCGTCTACCATCGGCTATTTGAGTAGATCAGTCCTCATATTCGTCTCCCTTCCAAAAGAGCGGCCATTCTCGAGATTCGTAAACCTATCCTGTACAAAACACTTTCCTGACTCCACGGCATCGAAGTAAACGGGAGTTGGATTATCGTCTAAAACCCCGACGAAGTGTTTACACCATCGAGTAGTGGGCGCGAGCTCCGCACGTAAATGAAAGATAGAAATTTCCTATATGAATAGGAATCAATGGAATAATTGCAAATTGTTCTAGCGGACTGCAAGTCATGATGAATTCTCTTTTTTTTATTTTAGCGCCAGGCGAAACTAAGAAGCTGCTTCGTTGCTTGACGCTCTTCAAGGCAAAGTCTTGAGAGAAAAGAAAAAACTATTTTTCTTTTTTTCGGTATTTTTTCATATATATATATTATATATGATGAAGAAATACCTCGAAGCCAAACTTGATTTGCCCTACATTCGCGCAGCGAATAGAGCGTTAATTTCTATTTATGTTTTTCTTTTCTTAAATAATGAATGGTAACTTTTTGGAAAAAAAGGAAAACGAAGCATAATCAAATGGATTTGAAGAGCTAAAAAAAAATATTTTTTTTTACTTTTCTGCATTTTAGAATATATATGAAGAAAAATCTATCTATTTTTGTGCGCCTAGATTTTTTGTTGGTTTGCTGCGCGCTTTTCTTCTATAACTAATGGACAAAGTATGCGTGATTTTGTGCCATCCATGTTCGTTCTAGAAGAGAATAGAACTCAAAGTTTTTAAGCCTCTCCTTGTCCCAATTACATAAGTTGGGGTCGAAGACCCCAACCATGTGCTTTCCAATATTTGGTCAACGAGCAAAAGTGAAAAGCGCTCATTTACATAGCTAATTTATGAATCGTTTCGTACGGAAACAACTCGAAGCGGTTTCAGCTCTGGAAGCCTTCGGTGATGCAAGGTTCAAGAGTGTCTAAGGGCACAAAGAATAAAGTTTAGAAATAAAGATGGTCATTAATTATCATACATGATGAATTTGCTTTATACGAATTCAAAATCGAAAATAGTCTACGGATTTCACGAGCGAAAAATAGTTTTGTACGCAAAGTTCGCCATCCATTTCCTTTACTATTACGATATATCGAGATTTATCTACTCGACTGACGAGAACCTGAGACACTTTTTATTTATGATGTCGTTCCACGAAGCCTTCTAATGAGCTATATCCAAAGCGGGGGGAAGGAAGCGGATAAGAAAAAAAAAATACACATTTTTTTTGCTTCCTGTTGCACTTTATAACCGAAGGCTTCTTTCGTATCGAGAGTGCTCTTATTTTGCACTTCTTCTTCTGCTCCAGCAGGATCTCTTTCTCATGGGGCTCTTTTCTTATGCTGTGTATATGTGTTGGCTTTAGTTGTTTTTTTGCTTGGTTTGTGTTTGCTCGCATTATCTGGAGAACAGATGATGCGTAGAAAAAAAATCTATATATTTTTTTTCATTGTTAAAGCAAATGATAAAAGGGACTTAGTAAAATAACCATGATACTTTTTTCTGTTTTTTCGAGCATTGCTTTAGTCTCTAGTGTTATGGTAATACGTGCTAAAAATCCAGTCCATTCTGTTTTATTTTTCATCTTAGTTTTTTTTAACACTTCGGGTTTACTTGTTTTGTTAGGTCTTGACTTTTTCGCCATGATTTTTTTGGTGGTTTATGTAGGAGCTATTGCCGTTTTATTTTTATTTGTAGTTATGATGTTGAATATTAAAATAGCAGAAATTCACGAGAATGTATTGCGTTATTTACCTGTAGGTGGTATTATTGGAGTTATTTTTTTGTTGGAAATTTTTTTTATTGTAGATAATGATTACATTCCAATATTATCAACGGAATTGAGTACAACTTATTTAACATATACAGTTTATGCTGAAAAGATACAAAGTTGGACTAATTTGGAAACATTAGGCAATTTACTTTATACCACCTATTTTGTTTTGTTTTTGGTTTCTAGTCTTATTTTACTAGTAGCTATGATTGGGGCCATAGTACTTACTATGCATAAAACTACTCAAGTCAAAAGACAGGATGTGTTCCGACAAAATGCTATAGATTTTAAAAATACTATCAAAAAAATCAGAGATATTTGAAGGCTTCAGCTCTCTGAAGCCATTAAGAAGCTCAAAAAAAAAGGTATATATATTTTTTTTTGTACGCTTCTTCTTTTTTATGTTGTGCCTTCTTAATCTCCGCTTTTCTTTTGCACAAAGCAAAGGAAGCGGGTAAACCCCCGGAAAGCGAAGGTTTTCCGGGACTAAAGTCCTTCGTAAAGCCAATAATGAATATGGAGCGAAAAGAAGAAAAGGTACATACAAAAATATAGATTTTTTGACGTATGCCGGGGCGGACGACTTAAGGCCTATTTTCCATTTTAGTGGTCGAACAATTGAAAAGTAAACAAATTTTCTATTTTCTAAAAGAAATTGCTGCGTGCTGCAAGCGCCAAAAAGCGTCGCGCGGAACAACAGATAAAAATAGAGGTGGTGGCATGACGGCTCGTTTTCTTTTCCAAGTTACTGCATTACCGTTGATGCATTTATCTTTTCTATCCAATTCAAACCCCCTTACTGCAACTTTTGCCTCTATGGCCAAAGGCGCGAAACGCAGCCAAATATTTTTTCGTGTTCTTTTCCTAAGAGTTCCGCGGTTAGCGCAAATGACTGTTAAGTGCGTTGAATATATTGACACAGGATTTAGCTTTTTACTATGCCATTGTTTAGAGCATGTCTAAACAACTACCTTACCTTTATCTGGAGACAAATTTGGAAAACGCAGCATACTATATATAGATTATGTCTAAGTTAGGCCTCATATGGATAAATCTTATTTATGGTTAAACGCAATTCATTTGGGTTTTTTTAGCTCTTGTTTATGTAAGTATAGCATGGTCAAGCTATCAAGCATAAAGCATGTAAATTTTTAATGTGTTTCCGCTTTGCGCTTAGTTTTTAATTCTGAATCATGGGGCTACTCTATGGCGTAGCATCTAATTACTATGTTATTGCAGAACTGAATCAAAGCCAAGTGGTTTTTCGATTATATGAATAATTAACAAGTTGCATAATCTGCTACTTTGAATTTTTTTTAAGCATTGTATTGGTTTGACTGTCTGTTTCTAAGAGGTTAGTTATACTTATTAAAGCAAATAACCGAATTGTAGGCTCTATTTCTCCTATATGATGGTACATGGTTAACGGAAGATTAATACTGATCAGGTAGAACAGATTCAGTTGTGCGAAGCACAATAATGCGAAGCACTCGAAATGCATGATGCATCTTTAGTGTAGGGCCGAAGGCGCGGGCTTATTAGGATGTAAGTATGTAAGTTGTTATGAAAAAGCCTTGAAGTCATTAGTACACTCCAATAGACGACTAGGATCTTAGACCTTCAGAACGTAGCCGACACTTTATTATATAATAGAATAGAAAAAGGGTTGTTGACGCGGTCTACTGGCCACCCCTCGTGACGGAAAATGCATTTGCTTCGGCTTATGTCTTCCATCTTTAATTCTATTAATTGGTTATTTCAGCCGAAGCGGCCTTGCGACAGAACCCAGACTCCACGGTCTATAATAAATAGTTTATTTTGATGATGGGAATATTTTGGCTTTTTATGAGAGTAAGGTAGACTAGAAAAGCCCTACGAATAAAAGTAAACTTAATAGGTAATAATCTGGGACTTCAGTACTCTTAACGTTTAGAGCTTAGAAAAGTGTTACGCATAGATGAAAAAAGAAAAATAATCTTATTATCTTTATTTAGCGTGGAATCTTAGGTTTAAAGTTCAAAATATTTTCTATTTTAAAGATTGTTTAAATAAAATGACATAAAACAACCACACAAAGTTTTCATAATTCTCTGTCATTTTGGCAAAACGAAGACCTGTAGAGGCTGTTAAGATAGCTGCTAATGCCATAGGTGCTTGTATTGCGGCGGGGTACTTGGTTGTACGTGCACAATTTAAATAGAGCGAATGCATTAGAATTGCAAGAAAAAAGCCTAAAATTGAAAAAGCTAAAGTTCAATTATAAGGTACTTATTAATAAAAACACGGATCAGCTTTTGGAAGAAATTGAAGAGCGTTAAATGAAAGAAATTAAGGCTTGTTGGTTGGGTAGTAAAAAAAATGAGTACTGATGAAGAATGAATAGCCACGTCTAGATGATGCTGTTTAGCGTGTAGTAGAAGCTAAATACAACAAGCTGCAAGCTAAGGGTAAGGGTCTTTGCGCGACAAGATTCGAGATCAGTATGCGGACAAACGACCATAAAAGAAAGGCCACGAGTATCATAGGCAGACCTTCAACAGGCACCTAAAAAAAAATTACCACCTAAATTATCTATTAAGTACCCTGTCCCAAACGCAAACTTCTTCGTTTTTATAAGATATGAAGATATTTTTGTTTCTCGAAGAGCCATCGGGAACTTAGGTTCTTTTATTTATCGAGTTTAGCAAGTATATCTTTCTTAGGATCTAAATCCTATTAATTTGAACGTAGAGTTGTATGATGCGAAACTATCACTTACGGGGTGGGTTTAATCTTAGATTTTTTTATTTTCTGGGTTTTTATGGGATTATTATCGCGGGTTTGTCTATCCTAATGGGCGTCTAACAAAAAAATCGATTTTTTTGTTGGTTGGCCCTTTTGTGTGGCCTGTTGAAGGGCCGAAGTAGTTCTGAAAAAAACAAGAATATACCAAATGAGTTTGAAAAATACATGGCTATTTCCAATTGGTTATTGTGACGCTGCGGAACCTTGGCAATTAGGATTTCAAGACGCAGCAACACCTATGATGCAAGGAATAATTGAGTGCGCCTAGATATATCATCACGGTTGCAGAGCTCTGCTCCAACTCTGCCATATCTGCTCGAGCTGGCTATCGCCAGGATGTGAGCTACACAGGTGGGGCATCCTTAGCAATAAGATTGCCCCGAAAGCATCATGTGAAACTCGCAGAACATTGAGACTGCCCTCACTAGGATGCTTCGACAAGGCATAAGGGAAGATCAGGATAACAAACTTGATACGTGAATCTAGTCCATCCAATTCTGGACCGTATGTCTGGAGCAGAATATCAAGGCATACGCGTGGATAGTAAGCCTGCAAAACGGCCGAACTCGCGCTCGATATCAATTGCGAACACGGGACTTGAGTCCCCACGTAGCACTCTATACAGGAATAGCCCGAGAAATCAGGCATTCACGCAAGGATCTAACCCTTGAAAATCCGTGATGGTGGAAGCTGGGGAACTAACTCCCTGTACAAGGAGAATTCAGAGATCCCGTAGTAAGAATGCATAGTTTTAGCTATTAAGGGGGTCAACCTAAGACCGTTTCGTATCCTCTCTGAGGTACATACAGAAGGGGCTTTGAAAAAAAAAATATATTTATTTTTTCCCGTGTCCTTATCTCAGTCAAAAAGCGAATAAAAGCCTGTAAATACAAGAATGAAGCATACAATGGACTGTTACGCACTCAACGATACCACCATCATCTTAACTACGTGTTACGAAGCAATCAGTTTATAGTCTCGATGATGCCACTGGGCGATAGTTTGTGGAATAAAGCAAGCAAAAAAAAATATATATATATATTTTTTTTTGCTTGCTTCTGTGCAAGCTTCTTTGCTGACTGATTGTCTAACACATGCCCACTTTGTTCGCAAGGCGAACAAAGGAAGATGCGCGTAGCGCCGTTACAGTTCCTATTTTGTTTTGGAGAAGAGGGCAAAGCATGCTTCTTTGCCCCTTCTCAGGCCAAGGTTCGAGGTAGCGAGCTTTATGACGGAAAACTGTCACGTATGGTTCTGAGGGCAGACACCAAGCGCTGACCCCTATCTTACATCATGATATTTTTTTCTTTTTAATAATTATTTTGATCTTTGTATTATGGATGTTGGTTCGCGCTTTATGGCATTTTCACTATAAAAGAAATCCAATTCCGGAAAGAATTGTCCATGGGACTACTATAGAGATTATTTGGACCATTTTTCCTAGTATTATTTTGATGTTTATCGCTATACCGTCTTTTGCTTTATTATATTCAATGGACGAGGTAGTAGATCCAACAATTACTATCAAAGCTATTGGACATCAACGGTATTGGAGTGCGCCCTTTTACAAGAATAATGGAAGTGCAACGAAATGCACCGGACTGGTTCTATGGTCTGCAAAGCTTCTGGCTTACCAAAAGAAAGATGAGCCAAAATCATTCTTCGTTTGACGTTGAAAGACTCGAGAGACTAGAGCATGCCAGAAACGGGGAGTTAAGGTTAAACCTATAGACTGAAAAGGCTCCCCTAGCTAATAGGCCTATGGTTCCATTCTTTAAGTCGCTAGAGGTACACATTCCTCTTCTCGATGTAGGCAATATACGAGAAATAGACTGCTCAGCCTGCAATGTCCAATAACAGCGCTGAAATATTGAATCTATCAGCACCACAGTCAGTGGCATACGACTTCGAATCTAACAGGCCCGGCTCCGTCATTTTTTGGAATAGGGGATCCCCTAACGTTGGCAACAACCACGGTAGTGGCAAAACTGCCGGAAGAAGAAGAACGAGCCTCTCCGAGGCTTGCTCTTCTCCCTTGGGGACGGAGGTCCTCCAATAGGTAACATCAAGAACAAGAACTTTACCTTTACCGAAGGGGGCCAGCGCTTATACTGTACTGAAGTCTCGGCCGCTCGCGAGGGACGTCGGGCAACTTCGGCGAAAACTCAAGGGTCACAGAGGATTTACTTACGGTGGAAATGTTACTACTATTTTAATCTATTCGACCTAATAAAAAGTTACAAAACTGCATATCGCAAGATCAAATGAAAATTTGGGAACATTACTTCAGGAGTCAGCGAGTCCACTCTCGACGATTCAGAGCGTGACTCGTCTTATCATCATCGATAAAATGAAGGACAGATCCTTTCAGTTTCAAGCAACCGGTAAGTTTTTTAAAACATCAATAGGTGCTAGGAACAAGAAGGAAACAGGAAGCCTATTGCTAGAAAACAATGGGCGAGGACATAAATAAGGCCCATAAATTGATAAATAAACTATGGGTTCACTGGGTCATTCCTATCTACAACTTGGGCTATCACCCCTTTTTTCGAACGTTACACTTATTGAACAAAGGATAACTAGATTGGATTCGTTTTATGTGGTTAACTATGCAGTAAGGTCCCATACTTTTTTTCTTTTATATGATCTGTTTCTTGCTTGTAAAATTACTGAAATTGCGGAAGCACATTATTACAGACATATTAACAAAAAGACCAAAGTTTTGACCTTGAAAGGTTTCACTAAGATCATAGTTCAATAAAACAAGAAGCAGACCCCTGATAACGGCACCTGAAGATCCACTGTAGTATATTACGTTTTATTCCCGGGTGGGAAAGAACTAGACATTATACTCTTCGAGTTTTGATGAGCGCGGAGAGCTGTCTGCGGGGAAACTTGCAAGTACAGTTTGGTGGGAGGCGTATGGGCTCTTGGGACCAAGGACTGACCGTCGACCCAACCTTATGAGTATTCAGACTATAACAGTTCTGATGAACAGTCACTAACTTTTGATAGTTATATGATTCCAGAAGATGACTTAGAATTGGGTCAATTGCGCTTATTAGAAGTAGACAATCGAGTAGTTGTACCAGCAAAAACTCATCTACGTATGATTATAACATCTGCTGATGTACTTCATAGCTGGGCTGTACCCTCCTTAGGTGTAAAATGTGATGCTGTACCTGGTCGTTTAAATCAGACTTCCATTTTTATTAAACGAGAAGGAGTTTACTATGGTCAGTGCAGTGAACTTTGTGGAACTAATCATGCGTTTATGCGTGCGCCCGAATAAATAGGCCGACTGCTGAGCCTATTTTGGCTCAGTCGCACTTTCTCGAACAAAACAAACCTGGGTGCGAGCTATCCAAAAAAGCTATCATAGCAATATCATGGCTAGAGCAGTAGGGAAAAGCCGGGGATCGATGGGCCTGCCCCCGTTAGGGCTCCCCGGGAAAGCAGAGGATATGGTTAGGATAACGAGCTTGAAACGCGGAGCCCGTCCTAAGCTGGACCGAACGTCCCAAGCAGGATATAGCGGCGAGCGAGTGGTTAGTAAACCAATAGTGTTAAACCCGCAGTTGATGGCATTAGCTTCTGCGGCACTCGGGAAACCACAGGGCACTCCATACAGAGTAAGTCCGAGAGATCAGACGCCCGCGCAAGGACCTAAATTCTCACTAGGAGGTAAAACCTAATTCGGACCTATGGAAGTCGGGGTTAAACATCCCCATGGCAGTGTCGTGAGGGAGTTCAGAGGCCTCATAGTATTACAGGCCTCTTCAGGTCATGCGAAGGGGGCCAATCCAAGATCGTACTTTTCCTTTACTAAGACAACAGGAGCTCTCAACAAGTCTATACGCTAGTTTACGCTCAAGTTAAACTGGACAGATGTTGTTTGTCTCTCAACGACCATATAGGTAAAAATCTACAAAAGCAAACACGGCAGATACTACTATGGATTCACCCCAATGAATATTGAGCGATTCTTTGTTTAGTACGAGGCTATTTGAAAAAAGCAAAAAAAAAACGACACCGAGATCTGTAAGGAATACTCTGAATAGAAAAAACCCCCAGCCCATTTAGTAAATAAGCCGAGCAAAACTCATTTATTTTTCACACTGCCAAAAATACCCAAGCCAAGCGAGATCAAAACGAGGGCAGCAGCACCGTGTGAAAAGACCTCCGGCTAATGCGGTCCTATTTTCTGCCTACTTTATTTGGTTGCTTGCGCGGATTTCGGCCTCACAAAGGAAGCCAAGGATATGACACGCGGGCCCGCTAAGGGCCGAAGGCCATAAAGGTTTTTAAGTTTGAGCAATTAGCGCTCCCGCGTAAGATTGTATATGCGAGCTGGGGCGCCAAAATTGGCTCGCTCGGGGTTATTTTGATTGTGTACTATTTACAGATCTAATCGGGGAGATATACATACATAAAGGTGAGAGACGTAAGAGCTAAAATTCGCTCGGGAAATGTTACTTATGACTAGTATAAGTATAAAACTGCTGTGTGGACAACAAATACCACGGCGCCGCCAACAGTGATTTGTGGGCTGCGGCGCAGATTAAGATACTGAGAACTCTAACTATTGTGGAGAAGGTTGCCTAAGGTCCAAGGTTAAGATCTAGGAAGGTGAGCAGTACGAGCTGAAAGGCTCCCATACTGTTCGGAGGGCAGGGGCTCTTCCTGACCCCTATCCATTGTTGTAGAAGCTGTTTCTTTGGATGATTATGTTTCTTGGATATCAAATAAATTAGACTAAAAAGCAAACAGGACGAATTATGAGTGTCTCTCAAAAGCATCCTTATCATTTAGTAGATCCAAGTCCATGGCCTCTTTTAGGTTCATTGGGAGCTTTGGCAAGCACCATTGGTGGTGTTATGTACATGCACTCTTTTATGGGAGGTGGAACACTTCTTAGCTTAGGTTTGGGAATGATCTTATATACTATGTTTGTATGGTGGCGCGATGTTATACGTGAATCCACTTACGAAGGACATCATACATTTGTGGTCCAATTAGGACTTCGCTATGGTATGATTTTGTTCATTGTGTCTGAAGTCATGTTTTTTTTAGCTTTCTTTTGGGCTTTTTTTCATTCTTCTTTGGCACCTACGGTAGAAATTGGAGCTATTCGGCCCCCCAAAGGAATTGATGTGTTAAATCCTTGGGGAATTCCTTTTCTAAATACCCTTATTTTACTTTCATCTGGAGCTGCCGTGACTTGGGCTCATCATGCTATATTAGCTGGATTCAAAAAACAAGCTGTTTATGCTTTAGTAGCTACCAGGCGACCGTCAGATTACCAAGGAAACTTTTTGATTACCTCTCGTAATCATACCATTGCTGATGCTCGCAATGAGACGGATGCAACTTACCATTTAAACCAACCGGGACAATAGCATGTTGCAAAAGGAAAAGACAGGGTTGACCAACTCTAGAGAACTTTTCCGACCGTGTCTTGGAAATATAGCCGAATGGGTCATTTATGAATGTGAGGTGTTTATGAGACACTAACTCGAGCGTGTTCGGTCAGGTTATTGACTAACCGAAAATATTACAGCGCTATCTCCTCCATGGCAGAATGGTAGCCTGCCTGTGGCAGAGCAGGAGGAGGTCCCAATTTCAATATGAAACAAAAACACTGGAAACACGGCTGTTTTTTTGTCCGAACTAGCACTATTAGTTGGAAATCTTATGTGTTTTCATGTAAGTATAAGAGTACCTTGGTAGTACCGGTGAACTAGATAGCCATGATCCGGCTATCTGGGACGGAGGACTCGTAGTATCCGCCTACCCGAAAGAGAGCTGGCAACAGTAAAGCACTTGACTCGATCTCATTCGTTTAAGGGCAAAGCGAGAAGGAGTCTAAATCATTGTACAGAAATGATTTTCATTTATGGACTTTACCTGATTGACACGGGAAATCTTACTTCAGGTCTGAATAGAATTAAGCCTAAGCCTTTATAAAGCCCTACGTGCCCTATAGAGTAAAAAATCAGGTTGGTGAGCCGTGTGATAGGTAACTATCTTGCACGGTTCGGAGAGCACTTTATTATGTCAGATGAGTAAACGGCGACCAAGTTGTACGGCTCTATGAAGTAACTTTTGACTCTACCATTTTGTTGGCTCTAGTCTTCACCGGGTTTCAAGGAATGGAATATGTAGAAGCACCTTTCACGATTTCTGATGGTATTTATGGTTCTACCTTTTTTTTAGCCACAGGGTTTCATGGTTTTCATGTTATTATAGGTACCATTTTCCTAATAATATGCGCTATTCGTCAATATCTAGGGCATTTTACCCAAACGCATCACTTTGGCTTTGAAGCAGCTGCTTGGTACCGGCATTTTGTTGACGTGGTTTGGTTATTCCTATTTGTATCCATTTATTGGTGGGGAGGTAATTAAAAAAAAGATAAAAAATCTGAAACAGTTTTTTTACCAACCTAATCATACTTTATTTAAAGATAGAATTTCCTTTAGTCTGCTTTTTTTTCCAAGAACTACTGGGCTTGTAATGATGGTGGTATTCGTGATTAATTCTAGCGATTCTAATATGGATCCTAGTACTTTTTAGAAGGAAGGTATCCATATACTGGTGATGTCACGAGGCAAATATTTTGATAGACTTAAAAGTTATCAATAACTTAATTATTACTCTAAGAGGAAGCTTGAGGTCTATAAGGGGCATTATGATGTCAATCCAGAGGGCATAAAAAGCATCCCGACCTTGTCGCTGAAAAAAAAATATGTTTGCTATGCCCTATCACATAATATGCAACCTGCCTTTTTTTCTAATAACAGTTGAATGGATAAAACCCTAGCTGCTTAAAAGCGACCGTTAGATTTGCATAAGAAAAGCGAAGAAGGTGGTTGACCAAGGCCGCGCGGCACGCGCGTGCTTGTCCTAGGCCGGTTTGCTTAGAGTGTTGCTTACGCAGCGCTTTGGAGAAGCTTTGTGCTGATGGTATACCAGTAACATTTTTTTTGTGGGAACCAAATAATAAATATAGCTTTGTGGTCTTCTTCGTCCATCCTGCGGGGGTGCGCGGCTTATGTGAGAACCCGCGCGCCCCCCTCCCCCTCCTTTTCGTGTCTGTCTGGCCTCGACCGCTTCGTTCATAAAACGTGGCATTATGTAAAGTTTACATACATATTAAAATAGATGGGCTAGATGCACTAAACCATAAAACTACTTCATTAATTATAGGAAATGCTTATATGTATTTTGGAAAGATGCGTAGCATTTTGTTGGTTTTGCAAACAAAGAAAAAAAAATATATATATATTTTTTTTCTTTGTTTCACTAATCAGTAGAAAAATATGCTATGCTCCGCGGCCTAGTTGATTTCACGAGCTTGTTGGATCAGCCTTGAATTGAATCAAAGCTTTGGAAAGGCTGAAAAGCCGGTTCTTCGATTGAACATGAAAAAAGAGAAAGAAATGAATGCATTCTTCTCGCGCGAGTGTTTTGTCAATGCCTAAAAGCAAGGAGCCGTAAACCATATATAGAGCAAAAAAATCTATATATAGCTCCGCGGTAGGTGTCTGTGGCACTGGCTATAGCGAATGTTGGTGTCATGTTCATAATTCTTATGACATTTCACAACTTTATTCTAGAAAAAAAAGGCAACAAAATGAGATTGTATATCATTGGTATTTTAGCGAAAATACTTGGAATAATAATACCCCTTTTACTAGGAGTAGCCTTCTTAGTTTTAGCTGAACGTAAAATAATGGCTTCTATGCAACGTAGAAAGGGTCCTAATGTTGTGGGATTGTTTGGATTGTTACAACCTTTAGCAGATGGTTTGAAATTGATGATAAAAGAACCTATTTTACCAAGTAGTGCTAATTTATTTATTTTTATAATGGCTCCCGTAATTACATTTATGTTAAGTTTGGTTGCTTGGGCTGTTATACCGCGCGCCGTGCAAGGTGCTTTCGTCGCTATGGGGCATATCCTGGTGCCCGATCTCTAGTCTGCGTCAATGGAGTAAATCACCCAGAGGTAGCGTTGCCGCAATGCGCGTGGAAAAGCATCTGGGAAACCAAGTCACAACCCATATTTCAAAGGACGACTCGGAAGATACTGTTGGGGTTGATGAGACTGACGAATCCGAATTACGTAGCTGCTGAACGACAGCATTCACCAAGCCAGCGGGTAACGGCTTGGTCCTGGAATCGGTTCTTTTGGTAGGTATAACGGAGGCCGAAGACGGAAAAAAAGAGAGATTTTCGGGGGCATTCTCAGTAAGGGAATAAGACTATGCGGACATCTTACCTCGACAAACAGGTGAAAAAAGTCGAAGACGCAATCACGGGATCGACCTATTCTCTAGTGAGAGGGTCGGCGGAGCCGCTATAGTAAGTAAATAGGGAAATCGACCAAGCCAGGTACTGAAGGGCGGCAGTCATGATCCGATGGTAGAGGGCCACAAATGTGGTGAAGGCGGCGACGCTTCAACCCTTCTGAGAAGAGGGGTTGGTCATAGCAAACACAATAATGCTGCTACGATCTCATTCAATAAGTACCTCGTAAAGCGCGTCAATATATATATATATATATTTTTGTTGATGCGCTTTAGTAAATCAGTGGCGGAGAGCTTTATGACGGAAAACTGTCACGTATGGTTCGGAGGGCGGGGAAATCTCCGACCCCTACTTTTGATTATGGTATGGTATTGTCAGATTTAAATGTAGGTATACTTTATCTATTTGCTATATCTTCTTTAGGCGTTTATGGTATTATTACAGCAGGCTGGTCCAGTAATTCTAAATATGCTTTTCTAGGAGCATTACGATCTGCAGCTCAAATGGTTTCTTATGAAGTTTCTATCGGTCTTATTATTATCACCGTACTCATTTGTGTAGGTTCTTGTAATTTTAGTGAGATTGTAATCGCGCAAAAGCAGATATGGTTTGCTGTGCCCTTGTTTCCCGTATTTATTATGTTCTTCATTTCTTGTTTAGCAGAAACTAATCGAGCTCCTTTTGATTTACCAGAAGCAGAAGCTGAATTAGTCGCGGGCTATAATGTAGAATATTCTTCGATGGGTTTTGCTCTTTTTTTTTTAGGGGAATATGCTAATATGATCTTAATGAGGTGTGGAGCTTTGCATCTGACATTCGTTGGGTTGCGGCCCTCTGCAGGAGCCAGTGCCCTTTTAAGGGCCTTGTGCAGTAAATCCTTCTGAGCGATCTGAAGACCAGTAGGCTTGCGAAGCTTTCGGAGAAGGGTAGCCTGGTGTGTCAGCACAACAACGAAACGCGAACTCATCGGACGACCTATCTAAGACTAGGGAGATACCCTAACTAAGTGGGTACCTCGTAACTTTTCCCCAGACCTATACGTGTACCGAATGCTCATACGGGAAAGTGCGCTCCTAGGTCTGGAACTAGGGAGGGTTGCTGCGAGAAAAAACTTCTCGTCTCATCCAGGGGGTGCGAACACACCTGCGCGAATTACAGATGACAGCTACAAGGGTGGCAGGGGAAGGAAACAGTACCCCATATCCGGGGATGAATGTAAACCCATTGAACAGGGATAATCATTCTGGTTCTGGGAGATACAACTCAGCGGCGGTGGTGGACATTAGTCTGAAAATCGGGCGTAGCGAGCCCAAATCATTAGGGCGCAAAGCGCAGCACCTATATTATTGCGGACAATAGACTACTACTCGCGCCTTATTATGAGCGAATCCAGTCTAAACCAAGCAGCTTAAAATCTGACGGAAAAGAAATTTTTCCCGCTCTGTGCCGATCATCCACACTCAAACATCCATGCGAGGCCTTCGTGATTCGAAAACCTAAGCGTAGCTTTGGTTAGAGGGGATGAGACTCAAGATTTCCAGAACGGAGCCGTATGACGCGAAAGTTTCATGTACGGTTCTTTGAGAAGGGTATGAATATTTATTATTCTCAGGCCCCAAGGGGCCACGAAGCTACACCCTTACTCTCCTAGTCTATGTACATTGCTTTTTTTAGGAGGTTGGCTGCCCATCCTAGATATTCCTATTTTTTATGTGATTCCGGGTTCGATTTGGTTTAGTATCAAGGTTCTTTTCTTTTTGTTTGTATATATATGGGTTCGTGCAGCATTTCCACGATATCGTTATGACCAATTAATGAGGCTTGGTTGGAAAGTATTCTTACCTTTATCATTAGCTTGGGTAGTTTTTGTATCTGGTGTTCTAGTAGCCTTTGACTGGCTCCCTTAATTCATTGAACAATTTCACTGCAGTGCAACTAAAAAATATTATATATTTTTAATTAAAAAAAACTCCGTTAAATAGCAGCTAAAAACCCAAATGAATTTATTATTGATTAGAATAAATATAAAGTAATATATTTTATTCGTTCTACTAACTTCATAAATGCAGGCTTTGAGAGAAGGAGAGAGAGGCTTGGCCTCTCTCTCTCTTTGAGCGTTCCAAAACGAATAAAATATATATATATATATATATATTTTTTTTATCTAAGGCCTTGTAATGATGGGTAAATCCTGCCCATGATGGATTGCGTTAATCATGAAGAACACAAAGTTTCCATGATCCGCGAAAACGAGAAAGCACGAAACATTCATATGGCAAGACGACTATCGATTCTTAAACAACCTATATTTTCTACATTTAACAATCATTTGATAGATTATCCAACCCCAAGCAATATAAGTTATTGGTGGAGTTTTGGTTCATTGGCTGGTCTTTGCTTGGTCATTCAGATAATTACAGGCGTTTTTTTAGCTATGCATTATACGCCTCATGTGGATTTAGCTTTCTTAAGCGTAGAACACATCATGAGAGATGTGAAAGGCGGCTGGTTGCTTCGTTATATGCATGCTAATGGGGCAAGTATGTTTTTTATTGTGGTTTATCTTCATATTTTTCGTGGTCTATATTATGGAAGTTATTCGAGTCCTAGGGAATTAGTTTGGTGTCTTGGAGTTGTCATTTTACTTTTAATGATTATAACAGCTTTTATAGGATACGTACTACCGTGGGGTCAATTTGGCCCCTCCTTCTACTAATAGGAGGATAAAAAACCCCACTAAATGCGGGAAACTCTTTATTACTAAGGTACTTTTCTCCCATGGAAGGCGCGAAATGGATGATTTTTGGCGGCGATCCCTAAAATTTTAGCCTTGCTGTCTTGTGTGGGTTTAAATTCTAAGTAAAAATCCTTAGCATGTCATCATAGACAATCCGCAGGAAAACTTTTGCTACACAAGAATAGGCGTCTTCGGCCTTGGAAAAAATAGCATAGAGATTTCCTCAGAGACTACACGTGGGGTGCCTAGTCTATCATCGATCTTTGGCTAGGTAAATATATAGTCCCATTTCTCTCTAAAAAATCATGTCTATTTCACTCTAATGAATGAATAAATAAAGGCCGGAGGCCTATTGGAGTCTTCTTATGGTCTGGTCTATTTAAGGCGTATATTAAGTTTTTATTTATAAGTCTTACTTAAGCAGCTTTGTAACCTTTTGCCATAACAGATCCAGGATAATAGGGTTTACTTTCAATTCTTGCTCCGGGGATATTCGAGTAACACCCAATTTAACGAATAATAGTAAGGCCGAAGGCCCGCCAGTATCTAGGATTTCAAATCAAAACCTCGGCTAGTTTTAATTGGTTCCTGTTTTTTTTTTTGCAGTTAAGAGAGTTTCTAAGAAAATTCTTGACTATTCGACTCTTGGAGCATTAGCCTATTGGCTTATGGATAATAAGGCCAAAGAACGCGCGGGCCTTATTCATACAAATAGTTTTACCAAAATACTGCAGAAAAAATTTCGTATCAGGGCTAATTCTAGTAAAAAAGACTTTAAATCGCTGCTCGATATTCTGAGTGAAATGCTAAAATGAAAAAAAATCGGTGGAGCCTGACATCATTCATCTATAAAGTCTAAAAAGGATGTAGAAAAGACATGGTTTGGGGAAATTTAGGCAAATGAGTTTTTGGGGAGCTACAGTCATTACGAGCTTAGCTAGTGCAATACCTGTGGTAGGAGACACTATAGTTACTTGGCTTTGGGGTGGTTTCTCGGTAGATAATGCTACCTTAAATCGTTTTTTTAGCCTTCATTACTTACTTCCTTTTCTAACAGCTGCCGCTGCTATTATTCATCTTGCTGCATTACATCAATATGGCTCCAATAATCCATTGGGTATCAATTCTTCTGTGGATAAAATAGCTTTTTATCCCTATATATACGTAAAAGATTTAGTATCTTGGGTAGCTTTTGCCATTTTTTTTTCCATTTTTATTTTTTATGCACCTAATGTTTTGGGGCATCCCGACAACTACATACCCGCGAACCCCATGTCAACTCCGGCTCATATAGTGCCAGAATGGTATTTCTTACCAGTTTATGCAATTCTTCGAAGTATACCTAACAAATTAGGGGGTGTAGCTGCCATAGGACTAGTTTTTGTGTCATTATTTGCTTTACCGTTTATTAATACATCGTATGTACGGAGTTCAAGTTTTCGACCAATTCACCAAAAATTATTTTGGTTGCTTTTGGCAGATTGCCTGCTTTTAGGCTGGATTGGATGTCAACCTGTGGAAGCGCCATATGTTACTATTGGACAAATTGCTTCAGTTGGTTTTTTCTTTTATTTTGCTATTACGCCCATTCTCGGCGAATTAGAAGCTAGATTAATCCAAAATTCTAATGTTTGCGAGGACTTAAGTCCTCGTAAGCTTTTCCACATTTTTAAGAATTAAATTTATGTTGTGAAATGAAAAGCCATCAATTTATTAACCGTCTTATTACCAAATTCCCGTATCCGGTTTTTACCTATTATTTCTGCATTAATTAGTGGTGTGTTTTTAATTGCACCACTTTTCAAACCTATTATCGCACTTTGTAAAAATTGTAAAAAAAATTATAGAGGATTTGAACAAGTATCCTTGCCGGGATTGCTCTAGCAATTACAGCGGATATTTCAGGAATCCAGCATCGGTCAAGAATTCCGGATCAAACAAAGTTTCTGTCCAGAATTCTTGACCTATGAGACTTCGCCGAAGTTTATCTGCTCATAGTTCACAAGAGATTTTGACAAACAGATTAAGAGAAAAGGAGAGGTTTTGCGCCGCGGTATCTCCGTACTAAATTTATTGGAGCTTACGCCCTGGCTAGAGAAGTTATAGTAGAAGAAGGTATTATGGCCCAGACGTACCGCCGTCTTTTTTTTTCCATTGATTTCGTTTCGTTTATCTTTTCATTAATCTGCCGAGATTTTGTTGATTCCACACCAGACCCAGCTACGACGCAAAAAACGTCTATGTCCGGTAGAAAAAATTCCCAGTATATCTGCGCATAAAAGTAGCTAATTGATACGTTCTAGGCATAGACGTTTTTTGCGTTCCGCTAGTCTTATTATAGCAAGCGCGTAATCATCCGAATAGTTGTTGTCTACTGTTTCAATTAAATTTGATGATTTAGCACATTGCAAAATTTAATTGACTTCGTCGAGTCTTCCGGAAAAATTATCATTATATGTTCTGTTATGATGTTGGCACGGCGGCGACTATTAAAAAAGTTGTTTTTGGTATTAGAACCCCAGTCATTAAGGCTTTTGTAGCTTCTACGGCAATAACGGCCTATAGCAAAAAAAAGTCATAGAGGCGTCTCGAAGCTTAATAAGATAAGTACGGTAGCAATGCCCGGCCCGGGCGCCCGGTCCTGCCCAACATCGTGCTCGAGGGCCGGTGCTGTTTACCGCCCAGCGCAGAAGCTTTTCCCAGCTGAGTAACCGCTCGTTCCTTATGACAGCCAGGATGAGTTGGCAGTAGCACGGCGCAAATATCCTGCTATTGGTCGAGAGCCTTACTTGATAACGAATCGGTTAGAGTTTTACACTTGGTGGATGGCTTTAATTCCTTTAGAGTTCACGGATCCCGCGACTGTTTTTTTAGCTTATTTCAGTTCTTCGTATATTTCTATCTTACTTAATTGATGGTTTAGAAGAGATGCCATGAAAAAGTTTCATAGCATAGTCTCAAAATAGAATATAACACATAGAAAAAAAAAAAGAAATTACTCTATTCGTTTCTAGGATCTTTTATACTTCAATTTAGATTTTGGTTAGTTGTTTATTCTGATTTTTTTCTTGCTTTATTGCGGGCAAGTAAATAATCTACTGCGGCTTTATGAAAAACCATTTCTAAAAAAATCTAGATTTTTTTTTTGCTTCATGTTTTCCGGATTTATCAAGTTTACCAAGTTTACAAGCTCGAATCGGGTAAATTCGTAGCAGAGCATTCTGTAACATTTTAACATTTGCACTAGAGACTAAATGCTACACAACCTATTCACTGTGCTGTGCTTTGCGCCCAATTTTGCATTTTTCTATTCAGTTAATAATTTTTTTATTATTCCTTGCCCCCGTAAGTTAAAGGGTGAAGCTTTTTAATGTAAGCTATACAAAGATTCTAACTTTGGGCCTAAGACTTTCGTGAGCGAGTCCTTGGCTAATTAAGTCATTAAGGTGGCTCTCTAAATGGCTGCAGTAGGTAAAGGCTTGAGAAGCGCAAGCTTCGTCCTTCGTAAATTCTCCCAGATCACATCAATAAAGTAAGTGTCCAAAATCAGCAAAGCTCCCAGCTTTTAGACGTTTCGCGCTTTTGTAATATTAAAATATGCTTCGCTCTTTAACTCATGTTCTAATGTGTTTACTTTTTAGAAAAAAAGAGACGATTTGTGGATAACCAATCGTTTTTCAAATCTCTGATAGCTACTTTACCAAAATGGATACATCAATTTCAAAAATCAAAACATGAAAATATATTCTATACCAATCCTGATTACCTATTTCAATTATTATGGTTTTTGAAATATCATACCAATACACGTTTTCAGGTCTTAATTGATATTTGTGGAGTTGATTATCCTTCTCGAAAACAAAGATTTGAAGTAGTTTATAATTTACTAAGGGCGACCGCGAAGTAACCGAATAAAGTGCTCATTCGTATCAAACGAATGAGACGTTGTAGAAGTCTGCAACGAAACGGCCACGACTTATTTGACGGATATACCGCTAGAGATACCCAACAGGACGAACTTCTAATGGGGAACATAGCCTGTCGTGAAAGGGGATCACAGGGAATAGCCAACCCGTAGGCGATACCCAATCGGGTCTTTAAAACGCAGTTGAACGGGAAAAAAATTTATTTCTTTTTTTTTCATTCGTAAACGTGAGGTGTAGGTGGGATATTAGCCCGGGCGCATTAGGCAAGACTCGAATGAAGTATCATAGCGTCTTCTTCGTACGACGGAGCTTAGTGACAATCGTACCAGGACAACGAAGGAACCAAGATCCCCAAAAGTATTTTTTTTCTTTTTGCTATGCTCATAAAAATCGAAGTAAAGGGCGAAGCTTCAAAGGCACAGCACTTAAGGGAAGGGTATCTAAAGCACCTGAAGCGCACTGCGCGAAGATGCCCAAGAGCATCCAATTACGAGCATTCGGTGGAACCGGTGAACCATACATTTTTCTAGATAGAGATGCGTGGGACAGAGGGCTCGTAGTACCTGCCTAGTCTTTGCTTCGAGAACCATGTGAACGAAGGAAGGAAGTGTTGCTAGAAAGCGAAAAGAAAGCGCTGGCACTGTATGACGGAGGGGAAGGAGCCTAAATCGACGTACCCCCGGCCCGGGGGTACGTTGCGTACTCAAACAGCACGAAAGGACCGAGATTGAGCTTGGATGAGACTAAGCAGTTAAAAAAAATCTAGATTTTTTTGCTGCTTCGACATATTCTAATCGTCTGCATGTTTTTTGGAAATATTGTCATAAAGAGCAGTTCCAGACAAAAAGCCTTTTTCAGCTTATAAAGAGTATCAATCTGTGGATTACCGCCTAGAAAAAGCTTTTACCTAATCAAGGTTTGAATAATGATGCTTTTAGGAAACCTACTATATGTGGCACTTTGATCCAAGTATCATAAACACTGGAGGACTAGGTAATCCACTTCGAATTACATTTTAAAGCAAAAAACGCTAAAAGCGTGCAGCAAATAATTTTTTTTTCTATGTAGCTTTCCTCGGCCACACTGCGATACATAGAGCCATGAGACAGTAAGAAACCTCGGTCTAGGCCATCCGCAAGCGTGTGTTTCACAGATGATTTTACTATTTAGAGTAATTGGTCCACGAGCTCTGGCAGAAAAGATACTTGACTTGGTTACATTATTTAATTTATTGAAGTACAGCTTTAGCTTAGGCTTGACCTGGATAAGACCCTAATAACCTAAACCAAAATTAATAAAATTTCTTTCCTTGGATATCTTACTAGTTGCAATTCAGAATATACCTACAAGTTTTTACAACAATATGGCGGCAATTAGATAATATATAGAATCCATAAATCTGGTAGGCTTAGCTTACTTGTCAATATGTGTAAAATTCTAAACCCTCTGGCGATTTTATGATAAATGAAGTAACCCGAAACCCTGTTTTGCTTAGCTTCAGTATCTTTCAAGCTATTCAGTAGTGCGCATTAACCTTCATTCTACCTTGCCCTGTCAATTAGTAGCATCTGGTAAACTCTAAAAACCAATGTATAACGCACCGCGCTTAAGCTACATACTATGTATTTCATTGGCTAAAACATATACAAATTATATAAGAAAGGCAAAGCCCGCTCGAATTGTATAACTCATTTCATTTGCCTACAAAAATTACCACAATAGGCAATATGAAGGCGCATCACCTCTGGAAGCCATATATACTGCTAATTTTTGCTATAATGCAAGGCCACGGATGCTCCATGTACGTAAAAAATCAATTATTTCGCCGGGAAAGCTCACGCTTAGAGCCATATGATTACAAACAACCTTAGTTGAACTTGAGTTGGAGAGCCGTGTGATGGGTAACTATCTCGCACGGTTCGGAGAGCACTTTATTATATTGAGAGAATGCATAGGGAAACTGCGGCTCTGTGATGGAATTCTTGACTCTATGTATTCAATATAACTCACGCATTCGTATACAAACAAGTGTGGACGAAATAACTCCAATTTGTTCGGCAGTCAATATATTTCCGTCAGCCGGCTGGTGGGAGCGAGAAGTTTGGGATATGTTTGGTGTTTATTTTTCTAATCATCCTGATTTACGCCGTATATTAACAGATTATGGTTTTGAGGGTCATCCATTACGAAAAGACTTTCCTTTAAGTGGATATGTGGAAGTCCGTTATGATGATTCAGAGAAACGTGTGGTTTCTGAGCCTATTGAGATGACCCAAGAATTTCGCTATTTTGATTTTGCTAGTCCTTGGGAACAAAGTTCGCGTAGTGACAAATCGAGGAAAAAGTAAATAATTTTTGCTTACAGCCATCTTAATAATATTCAATTTCGTAGTAATTGCATGCTCGGCTCAGTTCTATGGCATGCTGAATAATCCGCTTTGCCTGTCTGAACCAAACTCGGTCTTTTCAATCTAAAACAGCGGGAGTTTTGACCTTTTTTTCTGGAAACGCCGCGCTCGGGTGATGAGGATTCGAAAGAATAAAGTGGGCCTCCACTACTTTATTGGCTTGACAAAAAAAAAAAAAGAAAAAGAAAAGAATGAAAAAGAATATATAGAAATGCCCCAAAATTTTTTCTTACCTTTCATCTTCTTTTCCTTATGTTTTATTAGCTTGAAGGAGCTTGGCCAATGAATGCCTCCCCCCTTCCCGTCTTGATCTATCATTTAAGATGATAAATTGGACACAATCTGAAGGTTCAGATTGTGGAATTATTTAATTTATTGGTAGAAGGTTTTATTAATTTATGAACAAATTAACTGGAAATAAGTTGGCTGGAGCAGAACTATCTACATTATTAGAACAAAGAATTACCAATTACTACACCAAATTGCAAGTGGATGAGATCGGTCGAGTGGTATCAGTTGGAGATGGAATTGCACGTGTTTATGGATTAAACAAGATTCAAGCTGGAGAAATGGTTGAATTTGCCAGCAGTGTGAAAGGAATGGCTTTGAATCTAGAAAATGAGAATGTAGGGATTGTTATATTTGGTAGTGATACTGCCATTAAAGAGGGAGACATTGTCAAGCGCACTGGATCTATTGTGGATGTTCCTGTAGGAAAAGCCTTGTTAGGTCGTGTGGTTGATGCCTTAGGAGTACCTATTGATGGAAAAGGTGCTTTAAGCGCTGCAGAACGAAAGCGTGTAGAAGTTAAAGCTCCCGGGATTATTGCACGTAAATCTGTGCACGAACCCATGCAAACAGGATTAAAAGCAGTAGATAGCCTGGTTCCTATAGGTCGTGGTCAACGAGAACTTATAATAGGAGACAGACAAACTGGAAAAACTGCTATCGCTATTGATACCATATTGAACCAGAAGCAAATAAACACACAGGGCACCTCGGATAGTGAAAAATTGTATTGTGTGTATGTAGCGATTGGACAGAAACGTTCAACCGTGGCCCAATTAGTTAAGATTCTTTCAGAAGCGGGTGCTTTAGAATATTGTATTATTGTAGCAGCTACTGCTTCGGATCCTGCTCCCTTGCAATTCCTGGCACCATATTCAGGTTGCGCTATGGGAGAATTTTTTCGGGATAATGGAATGCACGCATTAATCATTTATGATGACCTTTCAAAACAATCAGTGGCATATCGACAAATGTCATTATTATTACGTCGACCACCAGGTCGTGAGGCGTTCCCTGGAGATGTTTTTTATTTACATTCTCGTTTATTAGAAAGAGCCGCTAAAATGTCAGACCAAACTGGTGCAGGTAGCTTGACTGCATTACCTGTAATTGAAACACAAGCTGGAGATGTATCTGCTTATATTCCAACCAATGTTATTTCCATTACAGATGGACAAATCTTTTTGGAAACAGAACTTTTTTATCGTGGAATTCGACCTGCTATTAATGTAGGATTATCTGTAAGTCGTGTGAGCGGGGTGAGATTTACATGGGATCGCTGGAGTTGGAAAGCTCTGCGTAGGATCCCTCAGCGCGTAATCTGCCTTACTCGATTATAACTGGATCGAAAGCCGGTAAGTCAGAAACTAACTATCGGAAGTTCAGGAAAACAAACCTCGATGATGGTCGCCCTACTCTCAGAGGGAAGACACCCGGGATTCTACCTGTGTGAACTTGGGATATGTGCCGTCTGCAGCATGAGTACTTCTACTACACGAGAGGGAAAAGGGGAACCCTGCGTCGGAAAACACACGAACTCCACAGCGATGAACGAGTCAACCAAGGCTCTACAAATCGTTAAATACCTAGAGGGAACTCCCGATGGGAATCCGGACCTATTCATGAGGAAAGGCCGCGGATTCGTACGGTCCCAGTGGAACCACCACAAAAACTTATGAGGGGGGAACCTCGTTGGTTCGGCGATGGATAAAACTGAGAATCAGGAAAGTCCTGCTTCTCCTGCCCGAGTTGAGGCTACAGCCGATCAAATTCGGGAACTGAAACCTAACGTCGACGTAAAATATCAAAAAATCGTCAACATAATAACAGATCCACATGTGCTCATAGCAGCGTACCAACGCATTAAATCTAAATTCGTAAAAAAAAAGGGGATGACGAATGGGAGATCTTCCAGGGAGAAAATCAACTTCTTATCCGCGTTAATCAAAGATGATTCGAGCACATCGCGGAACAACTGCGCGCAGGGAAATACCCCGCGAAACAGGTAAACATCCCAAAATCAGCAGAACCCCGGGAGACAAGACCGCTGCTTACAATGATCAGCGCCAGAGACCAGATATTATAAACAGCCATCAAGGCGGCCTTTAAGCTCACGCCATAAGACTTAAGCAAAGGCTATAAGACCACTAAGGAAGAGAGTTATGCTGCACAGTTCCAAGATAATAAATTAGCATTCAATAGGAAGCAAATCCCTTTGCGTGCTTAACATTCTAAAAAACTACACATGGACAAAATCTTATTGATGATTTGATTGTCCTCGTCTATAAGTGACAGGTTTTGGGAGAAGGGAGCCGTGTGATAGGCGACTATCGCGCGCGGTTCTTTGAGAGGGAGCCGGGTTCTATATCCTGTGCTAGCGCCTAGAGATGAGTGCGAACCCTACTCTCGAGGTTCTGCGGCTCAGTTAAAAGCTATGAAACAGGTATGCGGGAGCTTAAAACTAGAATTGGCGCAATATCGTGAAGTAGCCGCTTTTGCTCAATTCGGTTCAGACCTTGATGCTGCTACTCAATATTTATTACATCGTGGGGCGAGGCTAACAGAGGTTCTTAAACAACCACAATATAGCCCAATTCCTATTGAAAAACAAGTAGTGGTTATTTATGCAGCTGTCAAAGGTTATTTAGATCAAATTCCTATTTCGAGCATTAATCAATATGAACATGAGCTTTTGAAGTCTATAGACTCAGATATACTTTCTGCTATTGTACAACAAAAAAACATTACTGAGCAGATTAATAGTCAACTAGCTACTTTTTGTCAAAAATTTACACAGAGCTTCTTAGCAACTCATTCAGTTTAAAAAAATGAAACTAGAAAAAAATTTTCAGGCCGCAGGTTTTGTTTCCGTGCTTCCGGGTGGAGGGTGAAAGCGGCCAGGGCGCAGCCAATTTTTTTTCTTCCGCTCTCTGGCTACGCCCCTAGTAGGGCTTCGTCATACGAGCGAAGCTCGAAAACCCTCCATCCCCACATTAACTGTAGATTTGAAAAAAACAAAAACGCAACAAAACATTAACAAAATTGAATATATAGAACGCTTCTTTTTCTAATGTACTATTCGTAAGAAAAGGGCTTTACGCCTTTGTATTTGCACTATTAGATATTATTTATGTATGCGTTATCTTTGCCCACTATGCGGGCTCGCGCTTAGATAGATGTTTGTATCAGTCTTTTCTTTCTTCTAAAATGAATCAATCATTTTCGATGATTGCTTCGCCCTTCACCAAATTCTAGCTGGTGTAATCAGGAGAAAAGGGATTCGAACCCTTAACCTGTGGTTTTGGAGACCATTGTTCTACCATTGGAACTATTCTCCTAAAAAAAAAAAGTGGTTCTTGGTTTATGGAATTTGCACCTATTTGTGTCTATTTAGTAATAAGTTTGCTATTTTCTTTGATCTTAATTGGTGTTTCCTTTCTATTTGCTTCTTCTTCTAATTCGGCTTATCCAGAGAAATTGTCAGCTTACGAATGCGGTTTTGATCCTTTTGATGATGCCAGAAGTCGTTTCGATATACGATTTTATCTCGTTTCTATTCTATTTATTATATTTGATCTGGAAGTCACCTTTTTATTTCCTTGGGCAGTTTCTCTTAACAAGATTGGTTTGTTTGGATTTTGGTCTATGATAGTATTTTTATTGATTTTGACGATTGGATTTTTATACGAATGGAAGAAGGGCGCTTTAGATTGGGAGTAACCCGGCAATTTCTGAGCTTGCAAAACGATAAAAGCAAAAAAACATGTTTTTTTGCTTTTATCGTTTGGCAAGCTTTTAGCATTCCTTCCATCGCCGTGTAAACAAAATGGGATAAACCTCGATAAGTAGGCATAATAAGTCATTCATTAACTTTATTGAGCTCTCGGAGCCTTTGTTGGCGTAGCCAACAAAGTGCAGCCCACGGCAAGAGAGCCCGTGAGGCCGCACCGGCTCTCGGATAAAATTAACTGAAAGGATGCTGGGACGTCAAACGAATCGAGCAGGGCGCTGCCAAATTAGTTTGTTTTCGTGCGTTTGATTTTTTTGTTCTGTCTGGTAGTTTACTATTTTTACCCTATCGGGTAAAAATAGTAAAGCGTTTCGCGGAACAATGACTGTCTGTTCCCGCACAGTGAATGCCTGAAAATTAGAATAGTCTTTTTGCGATGGGGGAAGCCTGAAAAAGCGGCTGGGAGGGTTCGCACAACGAATGAAAGGTGAAGGTAGTTTTCCTACTTTTTCCTCTCGCCAAAGAACTTCTGAATAATATGCTTCGCTTCCCCCGCGCTCTTTCTGACAAAATGAAAAAAAAAGGCATTATATATTAATTACATAGTATACTCAATTATATACAATCAATAAAGAGATTAGCGCAATCTACCTTTTGTCGATGCTTTATGCTATATAAAAAAAAGTGGTAATAGAGAGAAAAAAAATATTTTTTTGCTATGCTTTTTATCTTCAAGCCTTACGCTCCTACTTTCGGGTCCGGCCTTTTATGCGCTTTACTTTAACCAATAGGCTGGGCTGGAGAAAGCACTTTGGTGGTGTAGCTGTGAAAGATTAATTTACGTGATGTGCAATAAAATAAAGCGTCAAGCAATTGGTAAAAAGTGAACACCTTTGAGAAAAAAGAAACTAATCATGATGTGTTCTTTTTTAATTGATTATTTAGCATATTCGGGTAATTAGCTCAGTTGGTAGAGCGCCTCGTTTACACCGAGAGAGTCAGCGGTTCAAGTCCGTTATTACCCAAGGCAAAAAAAATAAATATTTTTTTAAGTTAGTTAGATCTGTAATAAAAAGATAGCACAGAACAGTGTTTTTGTTGTAACAACAAAAAAAATGTTTTGTTGTACTACTACAACAAAACAGTCTTATTATTAGTTGTATAACAAGACCGCCGTTTTGTTATGGTAATATATATTATCGCTTTTTTTGCTTTGCTTATTGCTGGGCCAACTAACGCAGAAAACGCATAGCGAGTAGAGGCCGAAGCGCTTCAGGCTTATTGGCTATTACTGCGTAATCGGCCTAACGCATGCAAGGCCACAGGTCGACTAACCGCGAAAAAGTGCCTTTCAGTGCAAAGCAGAGAGCCGCGCAGCCATTAGACTTGTGGCTTCGCTTGAACGATACTTCCGGGTTTCTACCGACGTACGTAAGCCAGTAGAATGGAAAGATCCCGATGAATCATCTACGATGATTCATTATGTTTGGGAAAGTAGCTTAGTTGGTTAGAGTGCTGGTCTGTCACGCCAGAAGTCGCGGGTTCAAATCCCGTTTTTCCCGGTAATTTTTTGATTCAAAAATTAATTATTATAAAATCAGTTTAGAAAGAAAGATATATATCTCTTTTTATGAACTGGTAACTGAATCAGTTAGAAGTCAAAACTAATCTCGAGGTGTGAAACTTTAGGAATAATGAAATAATGGTTAAGATTACATACTGAGCTAATGCTAGGCTAAAGAGATTGGAAAAAAAATTATGCTATACGGATGAATAATGCAAAGAACTAATACAAAGACCTTTTCAAAATCTAAGATCTTAATCGGTGTTAGCAGAACCGAAAAAAATTCTATATAGAATTTTATATAGAAAATATTATAGGTTAAGGTAAGGATTAGATTGGCGCCCCAAGTTGTTCGATTATAGCAGGAAGCCAGCGGTGAAAAGAGCGAAGCTTATGATAAGATAGAAAGATTTACTGCGCGTGATTTGCTTTGCCCTTAATGGCGCTATTTAATATAGCAGTTCCGACTAAAAGAAGGACATCTATCTGATAATAAGATACCCTGGCAAAGCAAGTAAGCATAAGCTTAGAAGAGTGTCAAATAGACCGCAGGGCCGAAGGCTTCTTACACTTAACTTCTCACAATATACATAGGACATCTTCCAGTAGCCAATGAGTCAAACATTCCTTCTGCGGGTTAACATGGTTAATAGGTTGCGTAAGTCGTATGTGGGCGCAAAGCGCAGCACGTGTGGTTCTAACCAACCGGAGGAAAAAAGCATGAGAGGCCCCGCCCATCCTGACAAATACAACAATACTGTATCCTGGGTTCAAATCCCACCTTATCCGTAGGGGACGTAGTTCAATTGGTAGAGCGCATGTTTTGCAAGCATGAAGCTGTCGGTTCAACTCCGATCGTCTCCAAATAAACAGGTGGTATATTGTAGAAAAGTAGTATAAGTGCTTGGATGAATTACCCTTTATAATAGCCGCAGGAGATCTTGTTATGCTTTGCACTTAACTTGGCTTTGGAAAAAAGAATTTGAAAACCAAACTGAATAATTTGTAATAAAACGTGTTAAAGGTAAAGAAGGAGGACACGTAGCGTTCTTCCAACGCTGACAAGATAAATATTTGGCTGCGTTTTATGCTAGAGAGTTGGCGCTCTAATGCATGCCGCGGGCAGCAGTGCCCTCGCATTTTTTCTTCCTGTGTCCTGCTTTGCAAAGCTACGATGTTTGGTTTCACGGGCCTTCAGGCTGCAAAGCAACCAAGCCAAGAAACACAAACATCGTATAAGCCAGCAGCAATTATAGTATTTTTCTAACATAATACAAACAGTGGCTATATATTGGCCTGCGTAGCTCAGATGGTAGAGCATTCCCATGGTAAGGGAAAGGTCTCCGGTTCAAGTCCGGTTGTAGGCTTTGTAAAAAGAAAAATGATTAAATATGGCTAAAACCAAACAAATCAAAAATTTTACTTTGAATTTTGGACCTCAACATCCTGCTGCTCATGGTGTTTTACGATTAGTATTAGAAATGAATGGAGAAGTTGTAGAACGCGCGGAACCGCATATTGGATTACTTCAGTGCGGCATGAAGCCGCTGACGCCGAGTCGGCATATCCTATGCCGCTAGCTATGTCCTGCTTGTTCCCCACCACGGGTGGCGCGTGGAGGCAACTCCCGCGTCATAAGCACCGGGCAAAAGGCGTTTTGTTGGGCAACTCAAGTGAGGCAAATCGCTCAGGGGAAAGGAGGGAGAAGGTCGTGAAGGTGGCCTCGTTATCCACACTAGAGGTCTCAACAGAGATGAATAGGGGGACGCCGAGTCCCCCACTGTGGTTGACTTACCACTGGGCTTTCTTGGAAACGAGAACGCGTCGGCGGGTCCTGGAGTACCCGTCAAGGGCGCACGCGTATTCCTGCGGGGTGATTATTACGACCAGCCCCTCCGCATCTCGGCACAGCGGAACATGTAACCGGCCTGAGGTCCCATTTCAACCGCCAATTTATTGTCCTTACAATGGGTAGGCTAACCACACAGGGTACAAGCCAAAACTTTAGGTCGGGTAGGACGGCACTACTGGCAAATACTATCTGGCAAAGAAACGAGTCGTAAAGGATAAAGCTTGCGTCAAAAGCATACGGGAAAATTCTAGCAACGAGGAAACCGGGGGAAGGAACCGGTAGAGCTGCAAGAGCATAACCGGAAGGTCAAGCCAGGGAGGCCGGGTCATTTAACGGAAGTGGAAAGGTTCGAATCGAGGCTGGAAGAAAAAGGAAAAATAGGTAGCTCGTAGGACCCCACTGTGGTTGAAACGTGGGGCAAGACTGCGGGTGTTGGATACCCCACCCCAGATAGCGCTGCCTAAACTTCATGGAATTCCATGAACTAAGAAAACAAGCAGTCTCAAATTTGCACATGCAAATTTCCAAACTACCAAAACGGCTGCAGAGCATAGCATATATATATATATTTTTTTTTTGCAGGCTTCAGACCTTTTTATCGGTCGAATCTTGGGCTACCTGTAATAAATGGCGTGAGCCGTATGCGAGGAGACTTGCACGTACGGTTCTTAGGGGGGTTCCGGCCGAAAGATCGGCGCCTACCCGACTAGAGGCACAGAAAAATTAATCGAGTATAAAACTTATCTTCAAGCTTTACCTTATTTTGATCGTTTAGAGGGCGACCGCGAAGTCATCGAATGAACTCCTCCATTCTGGAGGTGCTGCAGAAACCCGCAGCAAAACAGATACGACTAATCGACATATAGAAAGAATATGGCGACGACGACAGCATGTCGTAAAAGGAGATAACTGGGAATAGCCAACCCTTGCCGTATCTTCAACTGCATCCTTGAGTGTCAGTTAAATGGAAAGTATCATGAATGAGAGATGCCAGCGGAATGATCACCTGGGCGCGCTAGGCTAGAAGAAAAATAAGCTTCCTCTGGCAAGATAACAAAGTAAGGCAAAATATTTTTTTTTGCTGGCTTTCAGTTTTCTGAGTGCAGCCTCCTCCTAGAACGTCTTTCTTTGTGTGTCGAAGATCTAAAGCGAGTACACCGGAGATAGAAACAGAAACTACGATTCAATATGAATATAGCAAAGCATCTGAAGCATAACTACACACTCACATAATCTTGTAAAAAGATAGGAGCATTCGGTGGAACCGGTGAACCATACATTTTTCTAGATAGAGATGCGTGGGACAGAGGGTTTGTAGTACCTGCCTACTCGCTTCAAATATTCAAAAATTTTTTTGCTGCGAGTTTTGTCAGAAAAACACTGATATCAGCAAAAGGGAAGAAGCCTAAGTCGGCAGACTGACGCCGCGCACTTGAGCAGTTCGGAAAAGACCAGCCTATTCCATATTCTTTAGAAATTAAGCCAGAATGCGCAACTTTTAAGAAATCCGTGAATATTTGGTTCGTTCGCTAGCGCATAAACCAGGCAGACGCTTTATTCGAACTAGAGCTTGATCACCCAAAAAAAAGCGAAAATACTTCTGAAATCAAAACTCAACCATTAATTATGACGCTGCGATCCTGGTTTGCTTATTTAAAATCTAAGGGTAACTCAAGTTAGAGAGCCGTGTGATGGGTGACCATCTCACACGGTTCAGGGAGCACTTTATTATGTGATGCGAGTGAATGTGTACGGCATAGCTGACATCAATTAAATTTTGACTCTATTTATGTTTCTATGATGGCCCAAGAACATGCTTATTCTTTAGCTGTAGAGAAACTTTGTAATTGTGAGGTACCATTACGAGCTCAGTATATACGAGTGTTATTTTGTGAAATAACTCGAATTTTAAATCATTTACTTGCTTTAACTACTCATGCTATGGATGTGGGGGCATTAACTCCGTTCCTGTGGGCCTTTGAAGAGCGAGAAAAACTTTTAGAATTTTATGAAAGAGTTTCAGGAGCCAGGATGCATGCCAGTTACATACGACCAGGCGGAGTTGCACAAGACATGCCTTTGGGCTTAAGTGAAGATATTTTTCTATTTACACAACAATTTGCTTCTCGTATTGATGAAATAGAAGAAATGTTAACCAACAATCGTATCTGGAAACAACGATTAGTTGATATTGGTACTGTTACTGCACAGCAAGCTTTGGATTGGGGATTCAGTGGTGTAATGTTAAGAGGCTCAGGAGTATGCTGGGATTTGCGAAAATCGGCACCTTACGATGTTTATAACCAATTGATTTTCGATGTACCCGTAGGTACCAGAGGAGATTGTTATGACCGTTATTGTATTCGTATTGAAGAGATGCGACAAAGTATTCGAATCATTATGCAATGTCTTAATCAAATGCCTAGTGGCATGATTAAAGCGGATGATCGTAAGTTATGTCCTCCTTCACGATCTCAAATGAAACAATCCATGGAATCTTTAATTCACCATTTCAAACTTTATACAGAAGGTTTTTCTGTACCAGCTTCTTCTACCTATACTGCAGTAGAGGCACCTAAGGGAGAATTCGGTGTATTTTTAGTCAGTAATGGAACCAATCGTCCTTATCGTTGTAAAATAAGAGCACCTGGTTTTGCTCATTTACAAGGGCTTGATTTTATGTCCAAACATCACATGCTATCAGATGTTGTTACCATAATTGGTACTCAAGATATTGTTTTTGGAGAGGTAGATAGATAGAATTACTATTTCACAGGTAGGAAGGGCCTTCATTTTCTGGAGCCAAAAAAGATTTTTTTCACGAAACTCAAAACGTCGCTGAATCATCTATGATGACTCATCAACATAGCGTGTAGAGAAGTATATACATAGCGAATTGCTACGGAATGCACTATTTTAAGGTTTTTCTTCTCCGGAGCTACGCACTTTTTTATTCGTTTTATGAACAAAGAGCACAGAGGCAGAGGGTGCCTTGGCGTTTTTCTTCTCCATGCCTTTTCGATAAATAGAGAAAATAAGCTGTCAAAGGTCACAGAGCTCAGTAAAAAAAAATAGATATATATATTTCATTCTGCTGTCTGCTTTACCCTTGACATAGCGAATGACAGGGCCGGGTGGAACGATGAAAGCGCCCGCGGCCCATCAGGATTATGCCATTCCTACGTAATATCCTAAAAAGCACTAATTTCATGATGTAACAACTAACTAAAATGCATCGTTATTAAATCTTTTAAGAATGCAAGCCTAGAGCACCTACTTGACACACACAAGATTGAATCGCTTAAAGAAAAGGTCTTATATACAGAAAACAATCTGTGAGATAAGACTACATAGAAAAAAGTGAAGAAAAAGCGCGAGAAGGGCGCAGCCACTCTATGATCTATTCGTAGTTCAATCCATCTTATTATAAGATGATAGCAAACCTTGCTACAGGTGATCAATCATCGTAGATGAGACATTGATACAAATAAAAAAGGTAAATATACCATGACACTAAAACAATTAACTTTTCGTTTAAAAAAAAAGTCTGCTGGCAGAAATTCATCAGGGCGTATTACTGTTTTTCATCGAGGAGGTGGATCGAAGCGATTGCATCGGAAAATTGATTTTCAACGGAGCACTTCGTCTATTGGCCTTGTACAAAGAATCGACTATGATCCTAATCGTTCTTCTTGGATTGCTTTAGTACGATGGCTTGAAGCAATGAAACAAGCGGAGGCAGCCAATAGTCAAACAGAAGAAAACGCTTGGCGTTTTCTTGGTCGGAGAGAAAAAAATTTTTTTTTTTTCGGCCTCTTATTTTCGTTTTCTTCCTTGTTCAGAAAAGCCCAGAGAAGAAATTCCGTTTTTTTCTCTGCCCTTTTTTCCCCAGAGACAAAGAGAGAGGCCGCAATTTTAGGCCCTTTCGGTAGCTTTCTTGATTTATCTAGGATAGCCTTAGCCGGGGCAAAGCCCGCTTTCTTTGCTTTGCGAATGAAAAACTTTGGAGGACATAATACGTTTTCTGGAAATGAAAGCGGAAGGTGGAAAACGCATAGCGGGGTGCAGAGAATCGAACGCAAAGCGCTTTCTTGGAGAACCAATATATTTTTTTCTTTTAAACCTAAGCATAGCGAAAAAGGACCAATGGTTGAGGCGGGCAAAGTAGATCGTGCACCTTTCACTTATATATTAGCTAGTGACCAGTTAGAAGCTGGCAAGACGATAATGAATTGTGATTGGTCTAAACCTTTGACTTCGTTCGATCAACATCAATCTTCCCAAAATTTGCTAGCCCATAACGACCTTCGGTTCCGAAATCACTTTGTTCACATAACAAATGAAGACCAAAGGTCCCTTAGGATGGAAGAGCCCATGCAGCGTAGTCAGGCCGCTTCTTGGCTACGCCCCGGGGGGGACTACGCTTCAAGTGAGAATAAAAACATACTTGATTCATATTATCAAATGGTAGGAAATTGCGTATCATTGGCTACTATACCTATAGGCACATGGATACATAATATTGAATGGAATCCAGGTCAAGGCGCAAAGTTGATTCGAGCTGCAGGGACCTTTGCTCAAATAATTAAGAAATTTGAAAATACACCACAATGTATTGTGCGATTACCTTCGGGTGTTGACAAACTCATAGATTCCCGATGCCGAGCTACTGTTGGTATAGTGTCCAATCTTCATCATGGTAAACGTAAGCTTGACAAAGCGGGACAAAGCCGATGGTTAGGCAGACGTCCCACTGTTCGGGGTGTTGCTATGAATCCGGTGGATCATCCTCATGGAGGAGGTGAAGGACGCACAAAAGGCGGTAGACCTTCGGTATCACCTTGGGGAAAGCCCGCCAAAGGTGGATTTAGAACAGTAGTAAGAAAACGCAGAAATTAGTTTATGACACGATCTGTATGGAAAGGCCCTTTTGTGGATGCTTGCTTGTTCAAGCAAAAAAAGATCAGATGGAAAATTTGGTCACGTAGATCTTGTATTTTGCCTCAATTTGTCGGTTGCTATGCACAAATTTATAACGGAAAAGGTTCTGTTGGTTTGAAAATTACTGAAGAAATGATTGGTCATAAATTTGGAGAGTTTGCTTCTACACGGAAACCTTCTTCCTCTGGGAAGAGAGCTTCGCCCTCAAAAACAAAAATAAAACAAAAAAAAAAGGTACGATAATGAACTATGGCGCAAAAAATAAATCCGATTTCAGTCAGACTGAATCTGAATCGTAGTTCAGATTCAAGTTGGTTTAGTGATTATTATTATGGAAAATTGTTGTATCAAGATGTAAATTTTAGAGATTACTTTGATTTAATACGTTCACCTACAGGAAAAACGTTTGGCTTTCGTCTCGGTAAGTTTATTATTCATCATTTTCCTAAAAGGACATTCATTCACGTATTTTTTTTGGGTCGACTTAGCCGATCAAGACACACAGGCCTTGGGGCAATACAATCGGTCAAGCTGATTAGGCGTATTGACGACGCTACAAAGATACAGCGAAACAAAGTCAAGATTGGGCGCTATGGATACAATCATAGGTTAGCGTCAATGCACGAAATCGATCAATTACTTCGGATCAGCGGTTGGATGGCCTCCAAAAACTTTACTTCTTTGAGGAACGATATTTTTTTGGAGAATGATGACAGAAAAATGTCAGAAAAAAGCTATGCGTTTTCTTGTTTTGGCTCTTTACGTCAAATTAGCGATGTATTTCCACAGACCATTTTTGCGGCTGTGCGTGCTCCTTTAAATCATTTAGTCATGCAATACTTCTTTTATTCAAAGAACCGAATTCAATTTGATCCTATTGTTAACATAGTTTCCAATTTGGCGACACGGAGCATAATTAAAAAATATATTACAAAGGAGACAAAAAAAAAAGAGGACAGCTTGAAAAAAAGAATGCGTTCTATTCTGTCAAATAAAAGCATTTGTTCAAAAAAAGAAGGTTTAACCTATATGAACAAAACCGCGCAAGGCTCCTATGTGGAAGCTTTACGGGGTTCTACCCACTTCATTCGCTTGGCAAATGAAGTGGGCTTTGCGAGAAAAACTAGACCCGAAATTTCTCCGAACATCCAAACGGCTTATTCAGTTTGGCTTTTCTCTGAAGATATTAATTCCAGAAGGACAGAGATGCGTAGCGCGGAAGAGCTTTTAGCTTTGCGCACGGCGCCCCCCAGCTTTGTCCGGGCACTAACGTTCCCACACCAAAATGCCCTCCACTGCTTGCACAAACAGAGCCTTTTAAGGCTTCGTTTTCAAATCCATCGCGAGCAAGGCATGGCATTAGCTAATAATTACATAATGAAAAACACAGAGCCGATTCGTCAACCCTGGTCTATATTGGATTTGGGTGCTCCCTTTATTTCAAGAGATGCTAAATGGAGGAAAGTTCACTCTTTGTTCAGTCGTTATTATTATTGGAAAAAAATGCAATTTTTTTTATCTAACCAAACAAAAACTAATACCTTAATTAGGCCAGTCAAAATAGCTTCTGTTTATCAAAGTGCTTCTCTAATTGCTCAAGAAATATCTTGGAAACTAGAACAAAAAAAATCATTTCGACAAATTTGTAGATCTACATTTCAAGAGATTGAAAAATGCCAATATGTTAAAGGAATCCGTATTTGTTGTTCGGGCCGATTAAATGGCGCAGAAATAGCTAAAACTGAATGCAAAAAGTACGGTGAAACCTCTTTACATGTATTTTCCAATCAAATCGATTATGCGAAAGCACAAGCATCTACTCCTTATGGGATTTTAGGTGTCAAAGTGTGGGTTTCATATTTTTAACACAAAAAAAAGGGACAAGTTGTGCTATATCCAAAACGTACAAAATTTCATAAATATCAAAAAGGCAGATTTAAGGGTTGCAAAGCAGACGGTACACAACTTTGTTTTGGAAAATATGGCATGAAAAGTTGTGAAGCTGGTCGTATCTCATATCAAGCAATTGAAGCAGCGCGCCGTGCTATAAGCAGAGAATTTCGAAGAAATGGTCAAATATGGGTAAGAGTTTTCGCAGATATTCCTATTAGCAGTAAACCCACCGAAGTCAGAATGGGAAAAGGAAAAGGGAATTCTACAGGTTGGATTGCTCGTGTGGTAGAGGGACAAATCTTATTTGAAATGGATGGTGTGAGTTTGTCAAATGCGCAACAAGCTGCCACATTAGCAGCGCATAAACTATGTTTGTCAACCAAGTTTGTTCAATGGTTTTAATTAGTTAATGAATAAAAAGCGAGGCCGAAAGGCACGGAGCAAAGCAAAGAAAATGGGTAAAGACCAGGAATCTTTGTAAACTTATAGCCTCTATCAGCCTGAAAATGAACAAGCAGTCGAGACGATAGAAGTGTTGAAACCGTAAAGCGAGTAAAAAATTTATTATTATAAATAATTAATGGTCTTTGACCCCAATAAATATAGCCCAAAGGTTAAAAAAAAAAGCCTAAAAAAAGAAATCAATATCTATATAACGCTCTTTGCTGCGCCTTTTGGAATGAAGTAACGGCGCGACTTACAATTTATTTGCAATGCGAATAAAGTAATTTTAGCCCGCGGAACAGAATAAAATGCCTTGAGGCCGAAGGCCTCGAGTCCAAGACGATTATTTTGTTCGCAGCCTTCTAGGTGAACCATGTAATAGATTAAATTGCGTAGCGGAGTTTTGTTCCATACAGCACTTTTATTGTTTTCGAATAGAATAAAGCGCATGGCGTTGAGGTCGAAGACCCCTGAGTGAAGCGCTAAGGCTTCCGAGCTAAAGTATTTGCTGCGAAAAGTTAAAAAAACATTTTTTTCGCTTTCTTGGGCACAAAGCTAATCAAGAGCTTGCTACTACGTCCTTTTACACTTTTCTTTTTATTATGTAAAAGAAAGGCATAACAGCTCGCTATTTAGAAATCAGATAGGGGACAGTGCTTATATTCGTTTTTACCTGAAATAAAAAAAGCAGCAGCCAACTTATGTTCACTCCAAATAGACTCCGTTTTCATTACGAAAATTTATTACGCCAAGATTTGTTGTTAAAATTGAATTATGGCAACATTATGGAAGTTCCGAGATTGTGTAAAATAATAATAGTTCCAAAGGCACCCTCTAATTTGATAAAAAATGTAAAATTAGCTATGGAGATTGTTTGTGGTCAAAAATTCATACGGACACGAAGCAGAGATTCAGCAGGAAAGTCGTTTCGATTTAATAAATTTATATTGAATCGAGAGTCGAAAAAAGACACAGGATATGTCACTTACCTAGCACAAAGCACTCTACGAGGGCATACCATGTATAATTTCTTGGAAAAACTTATTACGATAATATCTTTTTACGATTACTCAGTTAAAGTACAAAAAAGCTCCATTCAATTATCAATGCCAACGCCGTTGTTACGATTATTTCCGGAAATACAAAATCATTTTGAGATTTTTGAACATATTCAAGGGTTTGATGTAACTATTGTTACTTCAGCCAAAACACAAGATGAGGCTTTCATTTTGTGGAGTGGTTTTTTACAAAAAGAGGTTTAGTCATATGTCAAATCAAATGAAACGAGATCATAGATGTAGATTACTTGTGGCTAAATATGAATTAGAGCGAATGCAATGGAAAGCTATTTCTCGGCAGAAAAACCTCCCTAATGAAATACGTTATGAATCTTTTTTCAAATCGTCTAAGTTGCCAAGAAATAGTTCCAGAACACGAGTAAGAAATCGATGTATTTTCACAGGTCGCCCTCGTTCCGTTTCTAAGTTATTTCGCGTTTCTCGTCTAGTTTCTCGTGAATTAGCATCTAGAGGTTCTTTACTAGGCATAAACAAATCGTGTTGGTAGTCAATAGAATAAAGGTTAGCTTTGCGAGTATAAGGATGCAGCAAAAACTCTTTTTTGTACGCTTTTTTTTGCTTTGTGTGTTTGGGGACTGAAGTCCTTTGCATGCAACGCTGTGCGCTCTTTGGTTTCTGAATACTGAACGAACTCGACCGGTGTGCCGTGTGGCTACTCTTTGTATACGTTGGTGTGCGAGTTGATGGCGTGTAACAACTCTATTGCTAGAATTCTACAAGATTTTGGTTAGATTACGCGCCAATCTCATCCGCTATAAGAAGCAAGCAAGGGTCGAAGACCGCGCAGCATGCTTGAATGAGCGTACGAGAAACTCTCTATCCGTCCGCGTTTACGAATCTACCCAACGAAGGTCGCGGCTGGGATACTCTTCGCTTCGCGCCTTTGCATACTACTTGCCATCAGTAAATCATGCGAAGTACTACGAAAAAAGAAACAAGAGAAGAAAACGCTTGCTTTTTGTCAGCATCAAGGTGTCGAAGAAAGAATCTTCTCCACTTCAAAGTGGGCTTTGATATGGGATCGTGAAAGACGAAAAACCGATGGCGAGATTCTATAGAAAATGGTTTATAAAAAAAAATTAAGTCAAGTTTATGGAAGCCAAATTATTTTGTTTTTTGGAAATAATTGGAGTTGGGTACAAAGCCAGTACTAATCCACAAGGCTCTATTTTATATCTAAAATTAGGTTTTAGTCATGAGATTCGACTTCAAGTCACGTCTGCAGTTCGCGTTTTTTGCTTCAAGCCTAATATCATTTGTTGTACTGGAATAGATCATCAAAAAGTAACTCAATTTGCTGCCAGCATCAAAAGTTGTAAACCTCCTGAAGTTTATAAAGGAAAAGGTATACAATATCGAAACGAAATTCTACATAAAAAACAAGGAAAAAAAAAATAAATCATGTCATATATTTTAGGAACTAATTTAGTGCCGAATGAACAAGTAGAAATTGCTTTAACTCGAATCTTTGGACTTGGCCCCCAAAAAGCAATTCAAGTGTGTGCTCAATTAGGGTTTAATGATAACATTAGAGTTAATAAGTTAACTAAGTATCAAATTGACCGAATTATCAAAATAATAAGTCAAAATTATTTAGTTGATTTAGAATTAGCAAGAGTAATTCAGAGGGATATTAAACAATTGATGAGTATTGGTTGTTATCGTGGTTTTCGCCATAATGCGGGATTGCCCTTACGTGGTCAACGAACTCATACTAATGCTAAGACTTGTCGCAAATTCAGAAACGTTTCGATCAATCAACGAAGTTGATTCAGGCCGCAGGCTGTAAGTTTTTTCCCATTATCCATAATAAATGATGAAGGCGCGAAGCGATGTGTAATGAAATTGAAATTTCATTACAGATTTTGTTATTGGCTTTTCCTCCGCAAAAATGGTAAGCCGGCTCCTATTGGTTGGCATATAGGCGCAACAAGTCAAAGGGCGCAGTAAATCTATATATATAGATTTTTTTTTTGAGTCATCGCATATTTTTTATCTATTTTTGCACCGTAACTGCCTTTCGGCAGGGCGGGCTCGGATAATAGAATCTCTCACCCAGAGAACCGAAAGCTGCGGCGTTCTCTTTTGTTTAATGGATTATTTTGTATAAATTTTTTCCACAAATTTTTTTTTTAATTAGTAAACATATAAGATGGATTGTAAAAAAACCCGATCGATGATATCAAACAAAATCTAAACATTCAAAAAAAACTCATGCAGAAGAAAAAAAAGCACGGTATTGCATATATTCGATCAACTTTAAGTAATACCATTATTACTGTAACAGATCATAAAGGAGATACAAAAACTTGGTCCTCCTCAGGTTCATTGGGGTTCAAGGGATCTCGTCGCTCAACCAATTATGCTGCTCAAGCAACTGCAGAAAATGCGGCCCGAACTGCTATTCAACTGGGAATTAAGTCGGTTGAAGTTGAAATAAAAGGGTTAGGTTATGGAAAGGAATCGTCGTTACGTGGTTTACGACTAGGAGGTCTTATTATTACCAAAATTAGAGATGTAACCCCAACCCCACATAATGGATGCCGACCCCCTAAAAAACGCCGTGTTTAAATATCATCATAAAGTTATTCATTTTCAATTATTTGACAATGCAATATAGTGAAATCCCGGGGTACAGACCCGATTTCATCATTTTCTAATGCTAATGTAGGAAGCCCTCGTTAGCATTTAACAGCGAGTTTATCATATCTGGGAAGAGAACAACAAGTACCAATCCTTTCCAGTCTTATTATAAAAACCAGCCAAGTTTATGGGTAAAGATACTTTTTTTCTATAAAAAACGACAATAATTAACTTTAGATCAGTTTATTACACAGATTTTTTTTTTAAGGAAAGAAGGATTGGCTAAACTTGAAAGCGAACCCGGGGCTATTTTACTCGTCTTATAAAAAATTACATAAACGTGATAACAGGCCGAAAAAAATAGATTTTTGCTACGCCCGCAATTACATAGTAATTGCATTCCTCATGAAACTGAGTATGAGGCGCAACTCTCAGCCATACGACTCCAGTCTCTCCTGGCTTGCTCCATTAGTCGAGATTGTGTAAATAGAACACGTTTTTCCGCCTTCATTTGTGTTTTAACCACATGAAATGAATATGACATCACTTGGCTAAATGGTTGGGTTGGCCTCATTTCGATTGATCAGCCCTTGAATGGTCATTGTTTTGACAGAAACAAAAATGAAATTGTTATGCTAGAAGGTGCAAAATTAGTGCGACCCGTTGGCCCACAAACCTAAAAATACTTAAAAAAAATCTAGATTTTTTTTTGGCCGGAACTTAGTATTCTAACTCTTGTCGGATGCAGGTGTAATCCCTGTCGCGCGGTAATGTCCCGCAAACTCTCGATCATCACATGGGAGTGGCAACCCCGGAATTCATAGCAGAATGATCGCAGGAAGAAAACCGAGAGGAACACTTTGGTTAACGAGTTAAAGCTTCGGTGCCCGATCACCTTCGGTATGCTGAACCCTTACTGGGGGCTAGACTACAAGTCAATGAGGACGAGTATGATTAGCTTGATTTCTAATCATAGGCATTCTAGGAATACAGTAAAAGAGGCCAGGAAAGTAGTTGTTTTCACTACGTTCTACGTGCGTGTTCCACCTCCCGCAGTATTGCTCGTTTCTCAGGTTTTCGCAACAATCCGACTCGGGAACGGGGTAACTACCTTGAACTCCAAACAAATGATCGTAGGGTAGGCTAGCCAGGCCACATGTTCATTGGTAGCAGGATTCTCCAAAAAGCGAAAGCGCGGTGATAAATTATTGTAATATGCTTACTTGGAGACTCATAACTTTAAAAAAAACTGGGTGTTCCGGGTAAAAAATATATAGATTTTTTTTTAAGTGATATTTTTCAATAAAAAATCTATTTTTTTTACCTGCGGCCTGGACACGCTATGCCCCGGCCAAAGGCCGAAGAGCTTGTGTTCAGATTAGAATCCAGGATAGAATCTATAAGGCTTCGCGGCAGAATAACCATGGAAAACAAAACGCAGGCACTCCAAAAGAGGTTCACGGCTGGAACACAGGCCATATTGATAGATATATTGAACAAAGGCAGACTGTAAACAGGGTGGACAATACTCACCACCAAAGAGCCAAAATTGAAGATGGCACGAACATTCCAGTTAAATAACGGTGCACAATCTGTGCATCGCATCCCTTCGACTTTCGTCCAGTGATCAAATAAAAAAAAAAAAATTTTATTCTTGGTTAAGCTATTTCATAAGACATGCGCTTGATTCGCCACCCGAACCCAGTTGCGAAAAAAAAAGAAAAAAAAATATATATATTTTTTTGGTAACCATTCGTTCGATGGTGATAATACAATGTACTTAATTAGATGTAACACTGCCAAAGCTTTCTGAGTCGACACGAGCTTAGGCTTTTGAAAGTGAAGGGAAGGATAGGGATGTCAGGGTTCTTTTAGAAGTGGGTCATATTACTCTTGAGAAAAGCGGAGGACAAGCAGGACATTTATGCAAACTTTTACTTGTTAAAATTTTCTTTTACATGGCCAAAACTATCGAAGATACAAACATTATGAGAAGAGCCGTATGAGGCCGTAGGCTCATGTACGGTTCGGAAGCCAAGCTGCGTCAGCAATAGAGTGGCTTAGGTTAACATTGGAGCAGGAGCAGCTACCATTGCTTTAGCGGGAGCTGCTGTAGGTATTGGAAACGTATTTAGTGTGCGCCTCGCTAGAGCGCGTTTGGATCAGTGAAGGTTAATAGATTATCGCCTGGGCGGTCCCCTAACCCGTGGCGGAAACAGACCGCAAGGAACCATAGCATGGGGCCTGGTTAAGTTTCGTGGCACGGTTATCACGAGTGCGTCAGGGTCAAGCGTTACCCCTTCCAACAAAGGTGGCCCGGAAGGCTCCAAGGCCCAACTAAATTCTTGGTGCGAACAACCCTCCGGGGGAAACTGCAAGAAGCATGAAAAACCGCTCACTAACCTAAACCACGAACAAGCACCCAAACGTGAAAGCGAGGGATCACCCCAATGGACCCTTTAAGGTTAACACTTAGGTACATGCCAGCCAAAGAGGCGAGGTATAGACTAAAAAGAAATGGGTGACAGATCAGTCATAAGTACTCCGGGGGGTACACTGGGCAAAGCAAGTCGTGCATGCGACAATGCCCGTAACGTGAAAAATTTTGAGGAAAGGGCTGTAAATGGTAATGTGCTACCCTTTACAGACGCGGGCATGCCTGCGTCTGTAAAGGGTAGCAAAAATCAGCGAAAGCAACTACTAAAACTAACGTCAATAAAAAGCGCGGCAGACCGCACGCAGACCGGTGGTGCCTCCTGCGCTCTTTAGCCAGATAGCATAGCCTACAGCCGGCCGAGGCTGCTTTCTACAAATTTGGTCCGAACCTGCAGATTACCAAAAAGGGGCAAAAGGTAGCGTCACTATACTACTCATTTCTCCAAAAAATAGAAAAAAGTTTCATATAAAATCAAAGCTCCCGCTTTACTTAGTGAAATAACTACACTCGAAGAACCTTATTCTAGAGTGAAGTGTGGCTACAGCCGGGCAGATTACTCACAATAAACGGATGAATCCGACTTGTGCGCTAGCACAAATAAGCTTGCACTACACCACTTAAGACCCAAAGACCAAAGGGGTCTTGTTAAAGTAGCCATAGCCAAATCTAGAAAATAGATCACACTATGCTGCAAATGCCATAGTTATGAGGTGCACGCGGAATAGGAGGGATGGAATCGCATAGTAGCCGTGTATCCCTGTGCAGAGAGGACTAGTAGTGCTTATACGGCAAGAAGCCGCAAAAGCTGAAAAATTTTGCCATGGACGAGCCACATGCGAAGAAACTTGCACGTGTGGTTCTGACCGGGGGGAAAAAGCACCCTATCGGAATTCTTCGATGTGCGGAGCTTCGCATCTGAAACCCGATGACGCTTTGCGTTCTGCCGGGGCCTTGGGCAGTAATCCAACTCCCGCCAACTCACGAGGAGCTGGCAATGCCGCGGAGTTAGGGAAGTGGCTTGTTTAAGTGTAGGCGGACGAATCTCGACAATAGCCGCTCTTATAAACTAGGGGGGATTATTCTCATCACAGGTTGCCGCCCTTACTTAAGTATACTAAGAATCGACGGTGAAAAGGAGCCCCTAGGGGGGGAATAAACGACCTGTGGTCGCCGACTAACGTCGGTTAGGCTTAGAAAGCACTGAACAGGCCGGGCGGGTCGACAAAGATGACAGCTACAAGAATGGTAATCCTAGTGACAGAGATATACATTCGGGGATGAATAGAAAACCTCCCACAGAAAAGGCCGCAGGTTTATATTTTCTCTCTGGCGAGGAATGTAGTTCTGGCTTTTTACCAGAAAAAGCAAAAAAAAATACTGTTTTTTTGCTGCTTGCTTGGCAAAATTATTCAATCTTACGCGTGAACCTAATGAGAAGAAAGTATGAGAACCTGATGAAGATAATATCGGACTTAAACGTACTGATAGTAGCTTAAGATAAGTTGAAATCTAACTCGGATAAGGGGATGGGACCCGACAATAAAAACACTGGGAGGTATTAGCCTATAATTGTTTCAAAAAGCCTAAGAGAGCCCGTAAAAAATCTAAATTTTTTTTTTTTTCGCTGCACGTCAAAAAACCCATAGGGAACCCGAAAGATCATATTGTACCGAAGGCAATGACTCTCGAAGGCCGCAATTCCTTAAATGTATTCAGAGGTGGCGGCCCTCAAGGAGATCGAAAAGAACTTGGAGGGCAATCTTGTGGTTACTGGAATTTACATTAGAAAGTGTTATGACACAATCGACCGGCACCGCTTAGTCTTCATTTTTTTGTAAGAAATCCGGTTTATTGAGTGGATATTGAAGTTATTGCAAGGCAAAGGCTATAGGTCGCAGGTATATCTTTTTTCTTATTAATTCAGTAGGAAACCCCGCCTGAAGCGGAAACCCCTTGTGCCGTATCACTCATACTTCGCAATATTTACCTAAATAAATCAGCACTAAAAGATGCAACGTGACTCCGAACCTCTCAAATCCCGAATCCAAAGTAGAAAAAAGCTATCGCTATATCGAAAGCAAAGACACAAGCTCATGGCGAAAACAAAACGATGCTGCCTAGACTAAACTCATGAAACTGAGAAAGTTGTTGAAGGGGTGCAGCAATATATAATTAATATATATTGCGCCCTTGCTGCCGCGTTATTCTCTGGCTATACTTGCCAAGCGTACGAGGGTCTTCAGGGCACAAATCTTTTTTTTCTAAAAAAAGAAGTAAAAAAATAACGTAAGATATGAAAAAAAGAGGAGCCGTATGATGGGCAACTATCACGTACGGTTCTATCGGGGGGGGGGGAAGAGTTGTGCATCATAGGTACCTTCTTATTGCTGCGAAGGGCAATATGAAAATAACCCCCCTATCCAACCTCATTCTGTTGCGCGAAATCCATCATTGGCTAAGCAATTATTTGGTTATGCCATCTTAGGTTTCGCTTTAACAGAAGCTATTGCTTTGTTTGCCTTAATGATGGCCTTTTTGATCTTATTTGTTTTTTAATTTTTTGGTGCTGGGATTTTTTGGGAAAAAAACTATATTTTGGCCGCACCCTATTCGCAAAGCCAATAGGGCTGCGCCCAAAAAATCTAGATTTTTTAGCACCTTAGGGCCGAACGATTAGTACGTTCGAGCCCTTCACCACTTGTTACCAAAAGCATAAGCGTAAAAAAACTGAACTGACAAAGATTTTAACCTTAAAGGCTCATTGGATAAAAAAAGAAGCAGGACAAATATATCTATATATATATTTTTTTTTCTTTTTTAGCTGCTTCACTTCTTCTTATAAATAATCTTTAATAATCTTTAATAATGCATAG